TTTTCGATCTAAATTTATTTACATCACTATAAGATCTAAAATTATATGATTAGAAATTTAATAATTTAAGGAGAATAATAAACTATATAATGTTATATTTATTTAAAGACTATTCTAATTTAAATTATAACCGTTCGCGATTTTTTTTTTATAATTAACTATTTTTCTTTAATTTCTATCCTTAAATTTTATAATTTTCATTATTCCTGTGATGCAACCCCCCATATCCCTTTGGGCATCCCTTTGGGATTAGGAGCGCAAGCTAGGGATACAAAAGGATAAATTTCTATTGTTTATATAATTTTCCTTAATTACTATTTACTCTCACTTAATATTTTTATGTATATAAACTATACATTCTTTAATACAATATGTTTAGTAGAATTATATAATATTAGTGTAGATCTAATCCGTCTTTTATATAAGAACTAGATAATACTACAAATACCTCTGCTTGTATGAACGCTATGGCGAATTCTAATCCTGAGAAGGCTATAATAAACACTAAAGGTATTAAACCTAAAACAAATAAGATTATTACTGAATTCATTATATTATAAACGAAACCACTTAAAATACTTAATAACATGTGTCCAGCTGTTATAAGCTGCTAATCAATCTAAATAAAATTATGATGACAAACCAGCAAGCCTACCTTATTAGTCGGCAGCTAGACAAAAATTATCTACAATAAAATATTAGTTTATGACTGCGTGTGCAAAGCATCCCTTAAAAGATAACCCTCTATACCCTCCCTCGTTTATTTAACTACTCTATCTATCTTAAAGGCATAAATGTATAAAAAAGTATAAATCAGCCCCGATTATTGTTGTCTTTTTGTGCTCATTCTATCTTTAATAGCTATAATGTTTGCGACTCCTGCATAAGTCGGTGTTTATAATATTGCATTAAGCTAACGGCATGTGCTTCGCATAAAATCTTTATAATATAAGAGATTAACTTAGCACACGATGCAATTAAAAGTAAAATTTCCCAAGATCTCTATGATTAATGTAAATCTAATCCATCCTTTATGTAAGAACTAGTTAACACTACAAAAACCTGAGCTTGTATTACGGCAATCATCATCTCTAAACCAGAGAAGGCTACTATAAATAGTAACGGTATTAAGCCCACAATAAAGAAAACTATACCTGAAGACATTATATTGTAAACAAAACCACTTAAAATGCTTAATAACATATGACCTGCTACTCGTCACACAAATTTATCCTTTAATTTTTATATCCTCAGTAATCTTAAGCTCACTTAAATAAATATAAACCTTTAAAAGGTTTAGTTCTATTTTCTCTTAAGTATAAAGATATACTAGCTTGATGGTAACCTAATGCTCTTCCCGCTGCACCTATAGAAAGATATATTGTAACCTCCTTAGTCTCCACATTAGTAACCTCTATCTTTTTACTTGTTTTTTGGACTTTAATTGAAGGGTCGTTAATGGGATTAAGATTTTCACCGTCACAACTAATTAATTTAAAAGTATATTTTCCTAAAACAGGTTTATCTTGTTTTAAGTAAACATAATGTTCAATATATCTTTTATCAATTGATAGAGCACGGGCTGCAGCTTTAATGGCATGATACATAGTAGAAGTTTGAGTTTCCACATCAGTTACCTCAACTTTAACTCCACTAGATTGATCTGTAGACATTTTAGCTAAAACTTCTGGAGATTCCATTCTTTTATTAACAGTTAGACGTATTTTCTCTATTGTAGCTTCTGAATGTGTTCATCCCTTTCCTCTGTTAGGACTACCAGGAGTTTTTAATATATTATATTCTGGAGAGTATACATCAAAAAAGTGTTTCTCTCTAGATACAAGGCTATCAATGTTACAGAATTCTAGTATAGTAAGACTAAAGCTTTGGTAACCGTGTTTTAATAATGACATATAAATAGGCATACTTTTTTCATTTAGTATTCTATTAACATTATAATACTCTAATAATCTACGTCTTAAGTTGACCGAGCTACCTACATATTTTTTACCATTTAGTTGGTTAGTTCACATGTAAATTCCTGCTTTACCCTTAACATAATCAAGGATAGCTAGTTTATCTTTATCTGCATTCGAAAATACCATCAAATCTGAAGAATCTTTAGAAGAATCATCAGTTTTATTTGTTGAAAATAATCTTACAGTCATTATTCTATTGCCTAGGGCTAAACCCAGTGATGTTGATATAAATTTAGAATTAGAAGATGGAAAACATAAGCTACGTGATCTTACGCTGTTTATGTTAAATATTTGAGAACTTACAGATTTTATTTTTAAATTTTTAATAATAAATCGTTCACAACTTTCTTTAAAGGTGTAATCTTTAGATGAAACCTAGATTTACCCTTTCTTTAAAGGTATATTAAAGATAAACTTTAATATTAATATATTAAATTATAATTAATATTATAGCTATTTTGAATCTCCTTTTTCGTTATAAAATATTATAAGGATAGGCTATTGTGTTATCTTTAATCTCGGCTTACTTAATTTATTCCGAGAACCGGATTTCCCGGCGACTAGAGTACACCTTACAGTATAATAAAGACTGAAGAACCATCTACTCGTTGCTCTTTTACAGCTATATTGTTATCTATAACTGATTTAGATCCGCGATCACCCATTCCTATTGCTAGAATCTTTAATGATATTACTATACCCACAGTAATTAGCTGGGCCGGATAAGAGTTTCCTTCTTATCTTTAGTTATTAAAGCTTTAGGGCTTCCCCGGAGTTTGATTCTTTTACACATTAAGTGAAAAACCCACTTTCACTTTTATATGTTAGCTCCTAATCTTAAACCAAGAGATACACATCTAGCAAGATAACTGATTAATTCAATAGTTACTAATAAAGGTAAAAGAGCTAAAGGACAACCGGCTGGTACTAATAATGAAAAGAATTTTAATCCATGTTTTTGGAATCCTAAGATTGTTGCTCCTAACACTATTGTGAAACTAAGAGCAAATGTTAAGGCAAAATGACCTGTAGATGCAAAGCTATAAGGACTGCTCGATAAGACTTCTAGACTTATCGAATTGGACTATATCTTGATCACTCTGTTATTAAACAACATGAGTAACCTTTCACGTGTAGTCTCTGAGGAACCTACTCGGTGTTAACACCTTTGGTTTCCTGCTGATTATTCATTGTTTCATCTTTTAGAATTTTTACGTCTTTTATATTATGTCTTTAGCGATGCGCAGGCTAATACTATATAACATTATTAGGATCGTACCTAAAAGCATTAGAAACTTCCAGCATATAGTGAAATTTTATGAGTCTATTAATATATTGATCTTCTATATTTAATTTATTCTGCTTCAGATGGAGAATTTGAAGTATTATGTATTCTATGACTATTCATATTACTTTTAATAATTTTTATTTTCTCTTTCCCTTCTTTTGTTAAATGATCTTTAGATTTCATTAACTCAACTACTTTTAAAAAATCCAAGTAATCTTCTTTTTTAGTTCCTATTAAAGGATATTCGTTGAATAATGGTACAATTTTATTGCTTATGTCAGAAAAAACTGAAACAATAAAATGTATTTCTTTACGATTTGAAACTGGATATCCTCTTCCACATCCTAAATAATCCACGAAACTCTCTAATAATAAACTATCACGAGAATGTTGAGTTATTGTAAATCTTAAACTTACATTGTTTACTGTTTTATCTTTAGATTCTTGGATAATAACTTGAAAGCTTCCTTCAGCTTCAACAAATCCTCTAAGTCAATTAGTATCTTGAATACCGGTAGGTTTAACTACTGGTCTTTTTGCTGGTACTATATTAGGAAATGACTCTCCAAATTTTTCCGATAAACCTCAATTTAAAACAGATTTGATACCAACTAATTTCAGTAAACCTGTATTAGTTAAATGTTCTTTTTTTTCTATTAAATTAACAGATTGTTTAAATAAAAGGTAATCTGCTAACTTTTGAGTAATTAAAGGATATTTCTCCAAATGATCTATAATTACTTTTAAATTTTTTAAAGAACTAACACGGTATTCTAATGAATCTTTTCCTAGCCCCAGGGAAGCACGCTTGTATATTTTACCTACACCTAATGTTCTTTGTATTGCTTCTAAGATATTTCTATCCCTATTATGCAAAGAAATTTTAAATATAGGTTTAACTTGTCATCCAGTCAACATTCTACTATCTTTATAAATAGAAGTAGTAAAACATCCTTCTCCATCTACAAAACCTGTAATATAATAAGGATGAAGGTAATAAGAATTATTATTACTAGGAATAGATTTATCTGGTGAAGTAGATATATAAGCAGATTCTGAAGTAGGAGTAAATGAAGTATATTTTATAACCATATTTTTGGCTGGGGCGCAGCCCATAAATACGATGAAGATATATATTTTAATAGTGACTCATAGGCACCTTTTTACCATTCCAATTAAATTATTTATTAATATAAATACAAATAAAGTATAGATAAATGGGAAATATATTTGTCCACTTCTAGTATTTATTTGATTTGTAACTATATTATGTATTGTTACGTATAAAGATTCTTGAGCTATAGATCAGTTATTACTAACTAATTTGTTATAGTTTGTAGCAACTAAGCTTAATATTAATGTAATAAAGGCTCCTATGATTAAATAGAATCCTATATTAGTTAAAGATAAGTGTAAATTACCACCTAAAACTTCTAAATTTAATATGTCTCTTATTTCGAATTGATCTAAGGGACTTCTTATTTCTGCGAATAAATTTTGGCTAGAAAACATTTAGTAGTATATATTACTACTATTCTATATATATCTTTAGAAAACTAAATATTTGCAAATAAAAATAAATATATTATTTATTCTTTTTTACATAAAAATTTTAATATATTACAATATAATTAAATAATTATATTATATTTTATTAATAAACATACGTGATAAAAATAAACGAACTATTCTTGGTAGTATGTATTTAGATAGTATGAATAATAGTACTACTATTATTGCAAAGGCAAATACTATTTCATTCATATAATAAAAAGGTGTTAATTGTGGCATATTTCTTTTCTTTTTTATTATTATGTAATACGCATTGTTATTCCACCTCTGGCCCAGGACTCGAGCCTCTGGGCCGAGGCCGAGGGGAAGAATAAACGTAATTTAGTAAAAAGTATATAAATTTATATTATACACTATATATTAAACTATTCATAGAATAATCTAATACGTTTAAAATTAAAGATGGGTATATACCAAGTATTACAGTAAATACAACTAATATAAATAACATGATGAATTCTCTTTTATTTACATCGTATACACCTTCTTCTAAGAATTTACTGAAAGATCCACCAAATGCTGTTCTATTGAACATATAGCTACAATTTTTTTTTTAATCCTTCAGGTGTAAGGTGTTCTTTGCTACATATTAAACTGTACGTTTGCTTAAATAATCTGCTAATTTTTGAGTAATCAAAGGATACTTGTCAAAATGGTTAATAACTAATTCTAAATCTTTTATAGCTGAAATAGTTAGTCTAACTTTGTCGTCAGTTACTTTTAAATCTTGACCTTTATTATCAAAATCTTTTTTCATTAAAGCAAGGTCTCCAATCCCTGTACTGGCCATGAATTTTCGTTCATTCTTAAACGCATGCCCTCACGGTAACATGACTCTCTCTTCGTCGCAGTTTCGAGATTTACTGTCTATTGGTTGGGTTTGGTGTGAAAGTGTTGCCAGTAGACCTGCTCATCCATGAGAATGTAGGGGGTTAGCCTAGCCATTCTTTTCTGTACCGGGTCTTTCCCCTTCCTTTATATTTATTTATTAGATATAACTTTTAGGTAACCGGAGTATATTTTTATTTTATAATTAACTTCATTTATTGTGTGCTTGCTCACGAATGCTTCGCATGCATGCAAGGAAAATTTTTGTTCATACATTTATTTAAGAACCGTCTAATATGAATCGAACATACTCCGCTTTAAATTACGTACTTTACCCTTAAGTTATAGACGTTTATAGGTATATTAAATACCTATAAAAGTATTATTTATAATTTTTAAAATAATATTTTTAGTATTATTTCTAAATGTTCTAATTTTTTAATTTTGGTATTACTAAAAATTATACTTTTTTACTAGCGTGCGAAGCTGCAACGCATACAAGCTTAGATAGCTGATTATACACCGTAAAGTATGTTAGTTACAGGGTAATGTAATACGTCTAATATTATACCAGGGTATATACCTAACACTATTGTGAAAACAACTAATGTAAATAGTATTAAGAATTCTCTTTTATTTACATCAAATATACTTTCTTCCATGAATCTAGTAAATGCACCACCGAAAGATATACGATTAAACATATAAATTGAATAGGCTGCTGATAAGACAATAGATGAACAAGCAAAGATTCCCAATACTGGTAATCTTTCAATGATACTATATAATGACATGAACTCACCTATGAAATTTAAAGTTAACGGTGTTCCACAATTGGCTAAACTTAAGATAAGGAACAATATTGATAGTATTGGCATTAACTGCGCTAAACCTCTGTAGAAATAAATAGATCTAGTACCAGTTCTATCGTATAAAACTCCTCCTGCGCAAACAAAAAGACCACTTGATACAAACCCGTGTGCTAAACCTAAGACTATAGAACCCTCGATTCCCTGGATAGTATTACTAAATACACCTATTAAATAAACAGCAGCATGACATACAGAACTATAGGCTATTAATTCTTTTACATCTGTTGTTCTTAATGTACTAAAACTAGCATATATTATTGTTATAACAGCGATAGTATATATTACAAAAGTATAATCTAAAGAAGCCTTAGGTAATATTGGTAAAATTAATCTAAATATACCGTATAAACTTAATTTTAACACAATTCCAGCTAAAACTATACTTCCACCTAAAGGCGATTCAACGTGAGCTTTTAACAATCAGTTATTTAAAAAGATTGTAGGTGTTTTTACAGCGAAAGCTATAAATATACCTATAAATAGGAATACTTGAGTTTTATATTCAAAATTAAGTTTAAATAATGTATCGAAATCTGTACTACCCATAGTAGATGAAGTGCTTAAAATAGATAATAATAAAAATAAAGAACCTCATAATGTATATAAGAATAAATAATAACTAGCATTTACTTTGTTATCTGATCCAAATATACCTATTAATATAAATAAAGGGGGTAATATACTTTCGAAGAATATATAGAATACCATTATATCTAATGCCAAGAATACTGCTAATAATAGTGTTTCTAATAATAACATTATTACTAAATATGATTTAACATTTTCTTTTATAGAATCTCAATTAGATAATAAGGCTATAGGCATTATTATTGTTGTTAATAATACAAAATATATTGATATACCATCTACACCTAAATAAATATCAAAAGATTGTACGTTATAGTGTTCTTGTACAAATTGAAATTGATTTGTACTACTATTAAATAATATAAATATTACTAAAGATATAATTAAATTAATTATACTAGTAATTAAAGCTATAGTTTTTGTATAAACTACTGAACTTTTTTTGTATGAGTCTACACTAGAAACTATAATTGTACCTATTACAGGTACAGTTAATAATGAAGATAATAACATCTTATACAAGATATTATTGTTAAACTTTAAATTATATATGACACCTATGGACATGCGTTTCATGGCTATATTGTTTACAATTAATATTTAGAATAAACTTATGTTTATAAAGAAAACTCCAAACATGTATAATAAAGATGGTATTAATATTATAAACGCGAATAGTATAGGTAATAAGACTGTTCAACAAAATGACATTAGTTGGTCAAATCTTATTCTAGGAAAAGACGCTCTTACCCATCGGGTAATCTGTTTCCGACTTAAGCATTAGTAAGCAATTAATTCTCGTCATTTAACTCATAAGAAGTAATAACATATTTTTCTCTGAATACTTTTCCAGAATCTTTATATTTTATTATAGTTTTTGATGAAATATTCAAATCTTTTGTCATATCCATCTGTTTATCGTATTTATTTATTAATTTTAATGTATTAGCATCATATAAATAAACCTTTTTACTAAACAATTCAGAAATAAGTTTTTTATTATCCTCGGTAACAGGTTTACCAAACATAGGGTTATTAGAACCAGACATTCTCATTCTCATTTTTTCTATTATATCCAAACTATGTGTTTTATTAAGGAAAGATGGATTTTCTTTTCTCCATTCACTCATTAGTTTTTTAGAAGCTTCGGAATGTTTAGATCCAACTCTAGATTTACCCGCTGTGGGGTTTATATTATACTTATCTTCAAAAAGATCTAAATACTTCTGCTCCAATTCTATTAATAAAGTATATAATTCTTCTTCTGTTAAATTACTACTTGCTGGTAATAATTCTAGAATATAAACAGAAAAGTTTTCTAATCCATATTTTTTTATAGCATTTTGCAAATATATATTAGAATGTTGATGAGTAATATGTTCTATTACTCTTTTAGCTAAATTCATAGAACTACCTATATACGTTCTACCATCGTTAATATTAACTATAGCATAAATTCCACCTAATTTATTTAAATTATCTTTAATTAAAGATAAAATAGAAGGCTGATGAATGCTTTTGTATACTTGGTTCTCAGGTATACTGCTGAGTATAATCTTGCTATTAAATAATTCCATTAATAGTAAAATTGTTAAACTTTAAATTAGATATGACACCTATGGACATGCGTTTCATGGCTATATTGTTTACAATTAATATTTAGAATAGACTTATATTTATAAAGAAAATTCCAAACATGTATAACAGTGAAGGTATCAGTATTATGAATGCGAACAAGATGGGTAAGAGTACAGTTCAACAAAAGGACATTAACTGATCAAACCTGATTCTTGGGAAGGATGCACGACATCATATAAATATAAACACCATAATACTGCTTTTTATACCTAATACAACACCGTGGTAAGTTTCACCTAATATATTATTTAATGTGCTAAAGCTTTCTATTGTATTTACTAAATCTGTACTTAAGATAATATCAATATAACCTAATAAAGTTATAAAAATGTAACTAAATAAGGACAAATCTAACAAGTATCCTCCTAAAAATAACACACTAGTTAATATACACATTAATAGTATGCTACTGTATTCAGCTAAGAAGAAGAATACAAATATAACAGCTGCGTGTTCTGTCATAAACCCACTAACTAATTCAGATTCAGCCTCTGCTAAATCAAATGGAGCTCTATTAGTTTCTGCTACAGAACCTATAAAGAATATTATTAGTATACAGAATAACGGTAAACCTAATCATACTATTTTTTGGAACTGAACATTTACATTTAAATTTAGACTATTTGTTATCATTACAATAATTAATAAAACAGAACTTAAAACTAATTCATAGCTAATTAATTGAGCTGTACTTCTTAAAGAACCTAAGAAAGCATATTTACTATTAGCACTTCATCCGGCTAATAATATCCCATAAGTAGCTAAAGATGATACCGCTAGCATAAATAATATACCTAAATCCATGTCACCTATTGATAACCCTGGACCGTACGGAACAACGGCATAACCTAATAAAGCAAATATTAATGTAATTATAGGTCCTAAAAAGAATAAGATTAAGTTAGCTTGTGTAGGTGCTACATATTCTTTTAAAATTAATTTTAAAGCATCTGCAAATGCTTGTAATAAACCGTAATAACCTACAGCATTTGGACCTAGTCTTCTTTGCATACTAGCCATAGTTTTTCTTTCTGCTACAGTTACGTATGCTACTGCTAATAATGCAGGCAGCAGTAATAATAAATTTTCAATAAGTGATATAATTGTTATCGGTAACTTCATTTTATTATTGATTTTTACTTATTCTATAGAAAATTTTCCCATTTTAATCATAAAAAGTTAATAATACTTTAATGTTAAAAAACAAAGATTAATGTCTAAGAAGCGTTTAATCTTTTAAATTCATTAACTTTGTCTAGTATTTGAAGTATAATTAGGATTTTGTTCCTTTAATTTACTTTCTATTTCTAATCCCTGCCCCTGCTGCGAAGCCGGCATAAATTAAGTTGTTTACTTCTTGACCTCGTGTAGTAATTAAACGATCTATAATACCAATTCTTTTGCCAATTTTGTCGGCCTCATTCTCAGACATAGAACTAGGTACATCAATTGCCATATTACCATTTGTATCTGTAATAACGTTAATCTTTGTACTTAATACAAGACTATTAAACTGATCTAGAAAATCGTAAAGTTGAGGTAATAATTCGTTAATTTTCATTGTTATTTCAGTAAGTTCTACTGTTGTGCTTTTCTAATCCCTATCCCTGCTGCGAAGCCGGCAGGGATAGGATAAATTATTAAACATATGAAGGTTAGGAGCTTTATTAAAAAATGTTGTGAATATATTTAACTTACCATTATAATCAACAAAAATATCTCTAGGGTTAAAATTCTTATAATCTATAGTAATAGAAAATTTCTTTCCTTGAACTTTAACATAATTATCTATTAATAATTTAATATATCTAATATATGCTAAACCTCGACTTAAATAAACTTAAATATTTGCAAACATGAATAAATTTCTCCATTTTACATAAAAATGATAGATAATACTTTATCTCATTATTGTCATTAAATAAATCATTATGTTATTAAAATAAAATTTAACAAAACATATCTTAAATTGGGTTAAATGCTATTTGTAATTATTTTTAAGTAAGTATTAAACTTTCTACTTATAGATGCAAAAATAGCCAGAAATATTTTATAATTAATAGACTATTTATTATTAGGGAATTTAGTCTCATCTTAGAATCGAACTAAGATAGTGATATTAGAAGTATCATGCTCTGCCATTGAGCTAATGAGACTTGAAATACCTTATTTATAATCATTGTAGAGAAAATAAGAGATATTTCTAGCGGCTATAAAATATGCACGCTTTTTTTACAAAAGAAAACCTGTTTTTATAAGTTATTTATTATTATACCTAGAACATTTAACTTTGTAAAGGTAAACTCACAAATGCGTGAGGTTTAGGAGGACTTGATAATCCTCATTCTAAACTACTATAACTTCTATTTAAATTAGCTTGTAATATATCTGTGTAGAATCCAGGAGTTAATCAAGGATTTCTGCTTGCTACTTTACCGTCTACTAATTGTCTGTAAACGATATATAAGAATAGTCAAGCGGCTACTACACTTATTATAGATCCAAAACTACTAATTAAATTTCATCCAGCAAAAGCATCAGGATAATCACCTATTCTTCTAGGCATACCTTGTAAACCTAAGAAATGTTGCGTTCAGTACGTACGCACCGTAAAAATTTTATAATTTATCCTTGTAGCTATATATTTTACCATTCATAGAATTTCCATTTTCAATTAAACTTTTTAATGTATAAAAATTAAATTTAGCATATTTCAAAACTTTTGATACACCATTAAATTTTACTAATAATTCATTAGTATTACTATCAAATACATAAATTGTTTTTCTATTGGAAACGTCTCTAGATATTAGTAAAAAGTCCTGAAATTCTCCTTTAGATATAGCAGCTCTGACTACTTTACCGTCAATTTGGAAATGTCTAGCCATCTCTCTACCTGATTTAAATTCCATCATTGGCTCATTATCTTGATTGTAAACTATAATGTGTTTACGAAGTTGACTATCACCTACTGATTTTTCTTGATATTCTGCAAAATCTTCTGCAAGTAAAGATTCAAAAGATATGATAAGACTTGATTTAAAAAGATATTTGTTATTAATGTAATCTAATAAAGTACTATGGCTAATTTGTAATCCTTTTAAGGCCTTATTTATTGAAGAATAAACAATAGGTTCCTTATCTGGTGAATTAATATCATATACAAAAACTAAAAAACAATAATATTTACTCTCCGCATCTTCAATCTTATAATCTAAACTATTAGCTATTTTAAAAGTTTGAAGGAATACGTTTAATCTGTTATAACCTTCATGACCTTCAGCGTATGAGGACAATAGATTTTCAATAATTGAAATAGCATTATCTAAATTATTTCCTCATTGTGGGTTTACTCTGGGTATAACCTTTCAATTTCTATTAATAGTAGGTTTAAGGTTGATTATTGCATGTTGTTCGTAAGCTAAGGAAGTTTGAGGTGCAGTTATATATATAAACTCTAAACTTCAATTTAAAGCTGAAGTTTTAGATATTTCTATTTCTGAGTATGAACGTGGGTTACGTAAACCTTTAGTTAATTTATTGTACTCCTCCATTCTTCTAGCTAAATTAATAGAGCTACCTATATAAAAACGACTGGTATCATTTTTATTTGTTAATTTATATACACCTGAAACTCCTATAAATTTGAACTTAATTTGCTCACATCCTTGCTCAAGATTATCAAACTTAATTGATCTATTAATATTAATATCGTCTACTCCCGATAGGTTTTTGTCTGCCGAGTTCGTAGAAAAAGATCTCACCTTAGTAACTTCATTATATAAGACTCCGAATTTTGATAGGAATTGTAATCTTAAAGTAGAAGAAGCTTGAATGTATTTGATTAATAACATCTTATATAAGATATTATTGTTAAACTTTAAATTATATATGACACCTATGGACATGCGTTTCATGGCTATATTGTTTACAATTAATTTAAGACTATGTAAAACAAACATCCAAAAAAATAGGTTTAACCGTACTATTTTAATATGAACGATTTAATAAACCTATTTAGAATATTCGTGGACTCAAGCTGCATACACCAGATGAACAGTTTTTAGGTAAATCTGGTGTAAATAAATCATCGGTGCTTATTAGACACTAAGATGACAGATCATATCACTACCCTTTCTAGAATAAATTTATTAAATTATTAAAGATTTAAGGGTACTTGGCGTTTGATCGTTGAAGTTGCTTTCTTGTAGCTAAAGAAAGATTACCTGCTGATTGGTCGGAAATGGACTTAGGTTGCCATAACGTCTTTCCAGCAATTTGCCAAGTTTTAAGAAGAAATTGATCTCCTATTACTCTACACAATTTCTATTGTAGGCCCCCAACCTTAAGAGGGAAGAATGTTACATTAACCCCTATGAATAATAATCAGAATTGTACTTTGGCTAAATTCAAGTTATAATTTAAACCTAACATTTTAGGTGATCAGAAGTATCATCCTGCAAACATTGCGAATACAGCACCCATACTTAAAACGTAGTGGAAATGCATATATAATTAAAAGATTTGTATTATGTATTTATAGTTTATTTTTTTTTTAGGTTTTTTTCTACAGATTTTAAATTATCTTTAAGAATTTTTATAACACTTATATATTCATTAAATAAAGTCCTAGATTCATTTGGGTAAAAATTCTCCTTTCCTTTCCCTATATCGATAACAATAGTTTTAAATTTTTTATCTTGATTGTTGTAGGCTTTAAATTCGTATTGAGCATTTTTTAATTGATCAGAAACCGAAAAATTTGGTACTTCTTTTATATCTATAGTCTCCTTTCAATTTCTCTTTTGATTAAAAGAAGTTTGTATAGGCTTAACTTCTAAATTATTATCATTTAAATTACTTTGAACTTTTAATATCTTTTCTTTTAGTTCTAAAGCTATTCTTTTATTTTCTTTACTTTTTTTTTTATTAAAGAAAAAAGATATTTTAGAGTTCTGAGGACCCTTAGGATTTTGATGACCCTTAAAACGCTTATATTCTAAAGATAATTTTCAATCTTTTAATTTCTCTATAATATTTATTTTCAGCTTTTGGTTTCCCAAAACAACAAAATTTTTTAAATAATTTATTGTAATAATTCAAATTTTTTGTCCAATTACAACTAATAAACATAAATTGAAAAATAATAAACCCAGTAAAAAACATTTAATTATATTATACATTAAAGGGAAATTATGTTTGAATTCAGAATAATCTAGAAATTTCTTATTTATAATAATTATTTCAATTAATGTTCCAATTAAAAAAGAAAATTTATAGAAATATATACTTATAATGTTATAATCACCTAAAAAAAAATAAATATAACAACCTATAATAAAAAATATTCAAGAGTTAATATTTTTTACATCATCATAAATTTTATCAATTAACAAATCCAATGCGAAAGCTATTTTTTTTGTGCGTGGCTCCGCCTGCAAGTAAAAATTAGTTTCGGATCTTTTTAAGTTAACCATAAAAAAATTTAAATATGAAGATATATTGTCATTAAACATATAAATAATAATAGATTTATTAAATATATTTCTAATAATAGTTAAACCTAATTTAATTAAATTAAATTTAAAACTATTTAAAAAGAAATTAATTAATATATTTTTAAAAAATAAAATATTATTGATTAATGATGTGTTAAAATTCCATGAATTTCACTTATTAATAATTATAACGGCTATTATTAATAAACTTATTAAACAATGCATAAGATAATTATATACCCTGGACTGTATCTTTACCTGTAATAAACATCCTATTTATCTTTATAATAGATATTCTTCACAAAAGGAACTTTATATCATAAAGGATTATCATATTTAATTCAATCTATTACAAAATTTGAATATATTTTATGCTCTACACTATATTTAGGAGATGTTTTATATTTTCTAATTTCCATAAAAGGTTTAATTTTAGTAACTCTATAGAATTTCATATCACAATATAATCTATTATGCATAAAATAATCATATATAAATAGCATACTATTAACGTTTTGAAATTTAAATGCGATATGTGTGAAGTTTTTAGGGGAACCTGATCCGGAATATTTTTTTCTTTTACGTTTAAGAATAGTTGGTTTACAATTTGGTATAATATTATCAAAATTTAATTTAGATGTATATTCATTATATTGAAATTCTAAATTACATTCTATTCTATTACCAGCATAATTAAATACTATGCTACCTTCAGTATCAATTAAACCTGCATAATAAGAATCACATGGTTTTATATTATAATTAGCTTCAACATAATTTATATTATATAAATTACATGCCTCTTTAAAACCAGGTACTTTAATTCTAATTAAGCCATTAATTTTATTAAGAATATACATCATATTTTCTTTAGTAGAAACTATATACATTGAATAAGGTTTATTTCTATCTGCTCTAATTTTACCCATATGCAAATAATCTTGTATACGTGTTAATATTCTAATATCTCTATTATGTAATTTAATTCTAATTTGCTTAAGAATTCTTTTTTTTCCTGTAGGATCTATTCTAATGTCAAAATTCCCATCACCATCTATTATACCCGCAAATCAACTCCAAAATGTATAATCTTCAGTATCAGGTAACTGACGTGCAGTCTCTGAGAATCCTTTACAGTTTTCTGCTGATTGTGTACCCATAAGTTTATAACTTATCGTAGTATTATTATTTTGACTATTTAAAAGAATATTCTTCCTACTAACATCTAGTTTATAAAGATAAAACGTATTAATAAATAGTAAATAATACATAAATAATTCAGTTTCCAGCATATAGTCAGTTGCAAAATAATTCTTAATAGAAGATAAATTATTCAGGCCCATTTGAGCAACAACGTAATAAGTATCATGGAATGCAATATCAAGTGACGCATTAGCTAACACAACACCACTCACGTACGCTTTAATACTTGACTTAATTAATTCTATGATAACTAAATCAATATCCGTTGTACGTAGTATTTTTTTCAATATTAGATTTTATTACATCATGATAAATATTTAAAGCTTTTTCAACAGCCAAAATTCCATCATATTTTTGTAAAAATTCCCCATCTTTAAATACAAAGATAGCTTTTCTAATATGTTTTTGAGAATTCATTGTTTCTATTAAATTAATATACTCGCTAGAAGTAATATCTATTAAAGGTTTATCATCTTCATTAAAAAGATGATTTGATATATATCAAGAAGATCTAAATAAAGCTTTATTTTCCATAGCTCTCTTTAAAGATATACTAATAGAAGAACTACCTAATAATACTGCAAGTGATCTTAAAGAAGGAACTATCACTAATAGTGTTTTAAATTCATCATAAATGTATATAGATCCTGAAGATCTACTTTTTGATATTTTTAATTTAGTATCATCTTTATGAGGTATACTAACATTTATAGCTGCTTCTTTCACTGAATTATATTCAGGTTTAATTAGCTTAATTCAAAAAGTTTCTCTTTCTTCTAAATTCTGAACATTTAAATCTACTTCCTCTAAAATAATGAAAGCAAAATTAAGAAGTCCGTATTTTAAAATAGCACTTGAAATAGGTCTTCCTTTTTGTGCTGCAGCCAAGGCCAAATTAAAATAGTTGTATAGTCTAGTTTTAATAGATCTTGAACTACCTACATAACATTTACCATTCAATTTATTTACTATCATATAAATATATCCTTTTTTATCACCTTTAAACTCTTTATATAAATCTTTTCTATCTTTATAAAAATTTTCGTATATTTTCAATGATTTGTTAGGTTTTAATCTATCTAATGCATTAAGTATATTTTTATTTAATAGAATATATGAACCCAAAAATAATAAAACACCACTCACTGTAATTTTCATACAATGATCCCCAAACAGGATCTATTTTGTGTATCAAAACGACTCAAAATTCATTAATCTTGCATATTATTTGTTTTTGTTTTTGTTACGAATCTAATCTATTAATCTTTCATAGCTAAATATATAATCATTATAAATACTACCTGCTTTAGCGTATTTTTTTATGATACTATGGTTTATATTTAAAGCTTCTTGAGCTTTAGTTACCCCTTCGTGTTTACATATGAAATTTCTATTAATATCATACACAAATACTGCTTTTCTAATGTGACTGTGATTATTAATATCTAATATTAATTCTTCACATTCTTTTGAAGTTCAATCAGATATTTTTGGAGTATTATCTATACTAAGGGGTATGTTAGTAAAATACCATTCCCCTCTAAATATAGTTTGTTCTTTTATAATATTAACTACCGTAGAATGGTTAGATTTAATTAATTTAATTAAAGTGGAAACGGAAGGAAAAATAACCTTTAATTCTTTAAATGAATCATATACGTAAACAGGATAAGCTGACTTAGCTTCAAGAATTCTTACCTTACTTTCCATAGAATGACTTTTATTATAAAAAGGATTATTTTCACCTGTTAAGGCTCTGGCTATTAAACTTTTAGTTTCATCACTATGTACTCTATTTTTAGCTAATTTAGATAATAATTCTTTAGTACCCTCTGTATGTTTATAACCTACAGAAGAATAACCTTGTTTTAATACGTTATAATGAGGCATTACAGTAGTTATATAATAAGTCTCTCTAATAGTTAAATTTTGAGGTTCTACATATTCTAATATTAGAAGAGTAAAGTTTTCTTGATCATATTTAAGTAAAGCTTTTACGATAGGCATATTAATATTTTGTTTACTTTTTAAAAAAGTATTATTAAGATAATTTCTCATTCTAGAAGCTAAATTAATAGAACTTCCTACATAAGAATTACCATTAATTTTATCAATAAAACAGTACACACCTGATTTATCTTTTTGTTCTTTTAAGATATCAAGTCTATTTTCTTTAAAATTATCATATATTTTTAAAGGATTTAGATCTTTAGTGTTATTTTCAACATTAGAAGTAGAGTAAAAACGAATAGTACTTTTATTATATAGAAAGTTAAATTTATGATTATATGAGTGAATTAATGAATTTTGATTTCATGGACTATATCTTCCCTTAATTACTTTAAGGGGACTACGTTTAGTCTCTGAGGTTCCTACAAGGATATTTTTTTTGATCCATTGGTTACCTGCTGATTGTTCAAAATTATACATTTTCACTAAGATAATATAAAATCCTAGTAGTATAATTGTCAGAAGTTCCCAGCATATGGTAGTCTTTAAAGGGAGAGCCAAGTGGTTTAATAACCCTCCAATTGTAAACATGAATACAAAACCTAATGAGAATAACATTGAAGGTGTCATTCTTATAGATCCTCCGTAACATGTAGCTAATCATGAGAATATTTTAATTCCAGTAGGTACTGCAATAATTAATGTAGCAGCTGTGAAGTAAGCTCTTGTATCTACATCTAATCCTACAGTGTACATGTGATGACTTCATACTATAAATCCTAATATTCCAATAGACATCATAGCATAAACCATTCCTATATAACCAAATATAGGTTTATTAGAATTAGCTGAGATTGTTGTACTAATTATACCAAAACCAGGGATAATTAAAATGTAAACCTCTGGATGTCCGAAGAATCAGAAAAGATGTTGGAATAATATAGGATCACCTCCTCCTGCTACTTCAAAGAATGATGTATTAAAGTTTCTATCTGTTAAAACCATAGTTATTCCACCGGCTAAAACAGGTAATGATAATAATAATAATACAGCTGTTATCACTACTGCTCATCCAAATAAGGCTAATTTCTTGTGTTGGACAAAATAAAATTAGATTAATATATTTTATATAGCATACATAGAATACAATATCTTTTTGTTTACTCGTTAGATGAATAAATTAAAATAGTTATCTTTATACATATTGTATCATATTCTACTTTCTATTAAAATTCATTTTTGATTTTATTTTTAATATTTCTTCTAATCCTTCTTTTGTTAGGTGTGACTTATCAGCAATAAGATCTGATACTTTTTTAAAGTCTTCATAATCTTTTACTTTTTCTCCTATTATAGGATATTTATCTAGAAATGGAAGAATTTTATTTTGTATATCAGATAATTTCGCTACAGTATATCTTACTATTCCTGATGATTCGCTTATTGTTACAGAACCACAATCAAATATAGATTTTATTTCTTCTATTATCTCTATATCTCTTATATTTTGTACCACTATGAAATTTAAACCTACACTTAAGCCTAATTTGTGTGTTTTAGATTTACTTGTTTTTACAAAAAAACATCCTTCACCTGTCACAAATCCCGCTATTCAGAAGTTCATATCAAACAATTTATTATTCTGTATTAATAAGAATTCTGGTTTTACTTCCGGCTTAGTTTCAGGAAAATCTAGGGCTAATCTTTCCGGTATCCCTTTATTCATAGAAGCTCTAATATTAACTATAGATTGTAGATCTGTTAAATGCGATTTATTAGCAATAAGATCATAAGCTTTTGTAAATAGTAAAAAGTCTATCTGTTTTCTAGTTCTCAATGGATATTTCTTAAAATGTTCTATTACACTTAATAAATCTTTCATTGACGTTACTTGATAGCTAGCTGTATCTTTATTTCTAGTTACACTACCTACACCAAAGAAATCATGTATCATATATAAAATTTGAATATCTTTAACATGTAAATGTATAGAAAATACTGATTTTACATTTCAACCTGATTTATATCTTGGATCTTTAGATATAAATAACTGGAAGCATGATTCTGCATCACAAAAACCTGTAACAAAAGTCGGATTTAATTTAATATTATTTGTAGAATATTTCGTTTTACCCTTGTTTATTTATTTTTTTATAAACAAATAAAGAAAAAATATATAAATTTAATATATATTAATCAATATACGCCGGCTTTCCCGGTGGCTAGAGTACACCTTACAATATTTAATAAATATCGAAGAACCGTCTACTCGTTGCTCTTTTACAATAATTAAATTACTAATTGTTGACTTAGATCCGCGATTACCCATTCCTTGGGTTAAACCAAGAATCTCTTTTGATATTACTATACCCTTAGTGATTAGCTAGGCCAGAAATAAAGTTTCCTTTGTCTCCTTAGTTAAAAGAGCTTTAGGGCTTCCCCGGAGTTTGGCTCTTATACACAAATTAACCCTTTATGTAAACTTATTCCAGGTGTTCTCATATTAGATACAGTAGTTATAAAGTTTATTGCCCCTAATAAACTACTTACCCCTGACAAGTGTAAAGCAAAAATGGCAAGATCTACACTAGGTCCACTGTGACTTTGTAATCCAGCTAAAGGAGGATAAAGTGTTCAACCTGTACCAGCTCCACCTTCTATACAAGCAGAGAATATTAATAAAAGTAAACTAGGTGGTAATAATCAGAAACTAATATTATTTAATCTAGGGAATCGTTTACAATGGTAGTTTCCTACCACCACGGACTATGTCTTCACCCTTATTTAACGCAATAAGGGGCTTCGCGTGTAGTCTCTGAGGATCCTACTCATAATTTAAATTATTTTGGTTTCCTGCACATTCTTCCCATGTATACATAAGTGTTACGACTAATTCAGTTATTTGCACAACTTTATGAGTTTATAAACTCCAATTAGGTGTCTATGTATCTGTTGATAGGAAAATTAATTCCATTTTCGAGAGATTCTATGCATATAGCGAAGTAATAATTAAAAAGTTTACACTTTTTAACGGCATTCCCTGGTTTAGGGGTTATATAAAAATAACAAAATAATAACAATTGTAAGTTTAAGCAGATAATTTCTTTAAATGATCCCAGTTGAAATAAGTTCTATTTCTATTCATACTATCTCTAACAGAATCAGTTTTAGTTAAACCCTCTTCTGTATAATGTTTATTTTCAAGCATTAATAACACAATTTCTCTTCAATCTTTATAATCTAAATATTTACTTGAGAATAAAGGATATCTCTCTAAATAGTTTCTCAAGATTTCAGTAGAATTTTTACTTGATGCTGTAAGAGTGTAATACTCATTACCTGTAGATTTCTGGATTCTAGTTAATAAACTACAATTAAGAAATTTAGCTATATTTGTTAAAACCTCTAAATAACTGTTCCCTGTAACAGGATCTAACATTCTTTGCTCAATTCTTAATCTACAAGATATTTTTCTTTTTTTTGCATTATTTTCTACTTTAGTATGTTGTACAGAAAAACTTCCATCTGAATCGATAAATCCACTTAATCAACTATCATTAACCAAAAGACCATCTTTTAAAGGTAACTTATCTATATTAGTATTATGATGTTTATTTAATCAATCAATCAATTTATCCAATTGATGTATCTTAGGTGTTCTTAGTTCACCATTTATTAAAGAAACTATTTTCTTTAAACCTACTACAGGTGAAACTACTAATACACAAGCATTATCTTTAGGTTTATATCTGATAAATCCTGACCCTATTAGATCTAATAGTTCTATAGCTAATGGTTCATTTTTCAGACTAAAAGTTATACAAAATCTAGGGTTATGTCTTTTTTTATCCGACATGTCAGGATTTTGTATTCAAATATGACCATCACCTTCAAATAAACCAGCTAAATATGAATTTAAATTATTATTATTTTGAACATTTGTACTATAATGTCTTTTGTTATTTATTATACCCCCAAGGTGGGCCTTTTTGTTTGCCATATCAGGACCACCTATCATTAAAGGCATTAAAAAATTACCAAACCCTCCGATTAATGCTGGCATAACCATAAAGAATATCATTAATATTGCGTGAGCAGTAATAATACTGTTATATAATTGGTTATTAGCAATAAATTGAACACCAGGTCCGCTAAGTTCTAATCTTATTAATACTGAAAAGGCAGTTCCTAATAATCCTGAAAATAGGGCAAATATTAAATAAAGAGTTCCTATATCTTTAGCATTAGTAGAATTAAATCATCTTTCAATGTTCATAGACATTTGAGATCTTAAATTTAGGTTTAAGGTACTTTCTTCTTTTTGTAATCTCAAAATTTTGAAATAATAGAGTATTGATATTTAAATGACATTATTAGCTAAAAATTATTAATTAATAATCTTAATCAATTCTTATCAATATAAATGCTAATAATTAAAAGAGAACTTTTATATTTATTGTTCCATTTAAATTTTTATAAATTTTTCGTTATTATAGAATTATTTTTATTAAAATCTGCTCTACTTTTAGAAAAATTCTATTTATACTCCGCCTTAATACTTTAAACTAAATAATAAATTCTTTTATTTTATATATTTTATATAATTAAATATAAACTTATTTTCTTTTATTATAGAAATACATATTCTATATGTTTTATATAGTAAATTATTTATGAATTTTAGTATTAGTTAAATATTTTCATAATTAAGGTGCTACATTTGTAGTAAGATTATGGAGGAATTGAACCTCAGACTATTGATTTGCAATCAAAGTGTAAATCCGTTTACAGCATAATCTTTTTATAGTAACCATATGGTTACTATAAAATATTTTAGATTAGTTTATAATATTACTTTATGTCACTAGCAGATCTAATTCTTAGTGTATAAGTTAAAAATCTTATGCTATTGTATAAAGTAATAATTATTTTGCTTTATTATTTGTTTGATATAAATCAACAAGTGTATTTTCTATTATACTTATAGCAGGCATTATTACTAAGAAATATGCGAAATATAAAACTGTACTAATTTGTCCAAATTCTATGAACGGACTTTCAACGTGTTTAGCTCCTAATTGCATTAATATAACAAAATTTACAATAAATACATAGAACATTATTTTACTTAAAGGTCTGAATTGTAAACCTTTAGTTAAACCTAAATCTGCTTTAGGTAATAACATTATGATTAATAAAGCACTAAACATAGCTAAAACTCCTAATAATTTATTAGGTATAGATCTTAGTATAGCATAGAAAGGTAATAAATATCATTCAGGTACTATAGCAGCTGGAGTTTGCATTGGGTTAGCCATTACATAATTTTCACTATCACCTAATACATTAGGCATGAAGAATACGAATAAGCTTAAACCAAACATGAAGATAAATATAGTAACTAAGTCTTTGAATAAGAAATAAGGAGCAAATGGCACTCTATCATAATAACCAGGAACTCCTAAAGGATTACTTGCTCCAGCTGAATCATGTACAGCTATAAGATGCATTATTACTAGTGCAGCTAATACAAAAGGTAATACAAAATGTAAAGCAAAGAATCTGTTTAAAGTAGCATTATTAACAGAGCATATGTGTTGGTAGTTCCATATTTAATATTTAATATCAAATACTCTTACTACACTCAATAGATTTCCCTATTGATCGGACTATATCATGATCTCGTATTTAATAGTTTGAAGGCATTTTAATTTTTTCTGAATATCTAGATATTTGACGTAATTCTTTTATTCATAATAAATATTGTAATTTCTTATGACCCAATAATTTTACAGGTGCATTATTTAAAAATTTAATTACATTTTCTATTGGTCTTACACCTGTAACTTTTAATTTTGAACAATTTGTTTTATCTAAATATACATTAGCGGTAAAAGATAAATATTTACGAATGGCTGACATTAAAATATCCCCGTCTTTTTGAGCAATATCAAAACTAGCTACTAAATAATCACTATCTTTATGTAATTTATACACATTGAAAGAACCTTCAGCTTCTATAAATCCTACTAATCAAGCATCAAAATAAGATGCATTAATAATAGATTCTATATAATTAATTGGCTCATTACTTCTAATATATTCAGGTAAATCTTCTGAAGAAATAATACCTGAAAGCAATGCGTCTTTAAATCTTAAGTAATCATATTGCTTATTAGAAAGCATAGGATATTTATCAAATATAGGTAAGATGAAATTTTTCAAATGGTTCTTATCTCTTATTCTTAAAGATACCATTTCTATTTCTTTTCTTTTTCTGAAACTTACAATACCTATTCCTAAGATTTCTTTTATTTTATAAATTAATTGAACATCTCTAATAGATAATTCTATACCTAATTCATATGTTAAATATTTACCTTTTTTTGTGATAGAAAAATACCCATCACCTTCAAATAAACCTACTAAATAACCATATGTGAGATCTCCTGCGTGTAGTCTCTGAGAGGCCTCTGAAGTATGTAAACTTCTTACTGAAACCCCTGCTGGTTTTCCCCCTGTCATTGCAATTTTCACGTCTATTGTATATATTAAAAGAAATAATAATAAATCGTATGCAAATCCTAAATTTGGGGATGTTCCAGCATTAAGCAGGATTTTTAACAATACGTCACCGTACTGTGGTTCATCTGTATATAAACCTCCTCAAATGAACTCAACTATGTCTTGTCCTATTCATGGTATAGCACTTATTAAATTAGTAATAACTGTAGCTCCTCATAATGACATTTGACCGTATGGAAGTACATACAAACTTACTTTCTATAATAAATGTTTATAAAAAGCCATGAGAACTTTATGGTTCGTATATCATGTTTATCTCTAGATAAAAAGCCTCGACTGTGCATTAAGCAGCATTTCAGCCGCCCATTAGTGACCCAGTCTGTCACGATCCTATGGAGAACCGACGATCTCTTATATTATAATAATATACTTTGATCGTTTTCACTAATATCGCCAAAGAAATAATATTATTTCTTCAATGTCCCTGTCGGGTCATTCTGTTTTAAGTTTTATTTTTTTCCATAAATTGCATAAAACTTGTTACTCACAGGACTACAACTATAATAATATAACAATATAAAAATTTAAAGATAATTAACAATTCAACGTCCTTTTAATAATTTACTAGAACTATTTAAAGCTCTATACACTGTTTTATATGAACAATTTAAAGCTTCTGCAGTTTTTATTATACTAGGAAATTCACCATAAACAGCGCCATTTAATTCCTTTACAATAACAGACTTAGAATTCTTTTTCATATTTAAAATAGCTTCTTCTGAATAAGTACGTTCTTTTCTATTAAGAGCGGCTTTTCTAATAGATTCTATAGTATCTGGAGAAAGAGATCTACCTCTATTTAACTCTCCTATACGCTCTCTACGAGCTTCACTATAATTAGCTTTCATTTTTATTCTAGTTACTTCTGTATGTTTATAACCGAAACTTGAACCTGCCTCTGTTAATATGTTATAATCAGGTAAAAGAGACTTTAAATAGAAGTCTTCCAAATCTAATAATTTCTTATTATTTTCTTGATTAACCGTTTCAGGAAATAATTCTAACACAAAAAAAGCAAAATTATGTAAACCATACTTTTTAACTGAGTTTTTAACGATTTTACTACCATTAAAATAAATTAAATGATTAGTAAATCTTGAGTTAATTCTACCAGTAGAAGCTGATCCAATATAATAACTTAAAGTTTCTTTATTCAAGATCATATAAATACCACTAAGATCTTTAGTTTCTTTAGTTATATTCTCACGTACAGAATCTTCATGTAAGTTATCATAAATAAAAACTGGATTAAGATTTTTAGATTTTAAAAAGTTATTTATTACATCAGGATTACGTGATGTAGAGTAATATCTTTTATTATTAAATGTTGTAATTGTTGTTTTATAGTTATTATTATTATTATAGTCGTTTTGGGCTATGTTTAAGTAACCCAAGAAACCTATTCCTATCATTAAGATAAGTATTATTGTACCTAAAACTCAAGCTAATGTTCTAGGTGCTCTGTAAGATCCATAGTAGAAACCTCTACCTATATGCAAGTATACTAAAAAGAAAAAAGCTGAAGCTGTATTACTGTGTAAGTAACGAATTAATCATCCGTTATTTACATCACGCATAATCATTATATAAATAAGTTCTATCTACTATAATCTAATCCTTAGACGCTCTATCTATAGGTTTAGATGTGAAAATATATTTATTTTTATATAATCTATTTGTATCGATATAACGATTACATGTGTTACTACTGGGATTTAGCCCTAATGCCTTATGAGCCGAACTGTATGATGTAAAAGGAGATCCTTCGATTATACCCTCATTTGTATAAATATAAACAATTTTTGGGTTCTCAGATCTATTAGCTATACTAAACTTACGTACATTTTCAGTGTGCGGCAAATCTAACTTTATATCAAAAGGAGAATCTTTTTTTATAATTTCCTCAAATTTTTTACTAATATCATTAATTATTCCATCAACACTATCAACTGATACAGTTGTACTATATCTTTTATTAAGTATTTCTGAAATATCTAAAAATAAATTTTTACCTTCAAGTGTATAATAATATCCATTAATTTTTAAGATTAAAGCCATTCTTCATAATTTGAAATCTATGGCTTTACGGCTATAAAATTTAGATTCATCCAATAAAGGTAAAATGTAATAATATAAAGCATCGACATTAGCTACAACCAATGATACAACATTAGTTCTAGCATTAGTTGTACTTGTAACATTTACAGGTAATATTTTATTATTTTGAGTGTGAAAATACTTAGTATCACTGGATAAACTAATTAAATAATTAGTTATTGCATTTAAACATTCCTGACTTGTATTTTTTTGAGCCACTTGTAAATACAATGAAGACCCGGTTTTAATACCAAAAGTACCTTCACCTTCAATAAAACCTATAAATCAATTAGGGTTTATTATAATTTGAGATTTTGTTGTATCATATGTAAATATTTCTCTTTTAGAATTCATATTATTTTTTAAAGATAATATTCTTTCTATGTGAGTGTCTGATAAATTTTTATTTTTATTTCTAATAAGCAAAGCTTCATAGAAATCTTTAAAATCTAGTTTTTTACTAGTGTGTAAAGGATAATGATTAAAAATAGAACATATTGTATTTATACCTGAAGCATCTTCTACAATAAAAGAACAACGGTTTCTATTATTTTCTTCTGTTATTCTACCTATATTTAGATTTGATTGAATAATTTGAAGAACTTTTAAATCATCTATATGCAAACCAATTTTAAATCTTAATTTAACATAATTACGATCTATAGTAATTAGAAAATTACCTTCAGCATCAGTAAATCCACTAAATCAGTGTAAAAATTCATCATTTATATTTACTTTATTAAGATTTTCATATTCTGAACGCTGCATTGCTTCACTAGAATAGTTACAAAATCCCGTTTTATTTTTAATACCTGATACAAAAATAAACGACAATAAAATTATGCCAGAATTAATAAGGCATAGATAGATATTCATTCCTATTTTACTTCTCAGTAAAAATTGGACTATATCTTCATCTTTTCCAGGATGTCAGGCGTGTAGTCTCTGAAGATCCTAGGTGGTAATAAGTATTAATAAACTTTAATACTCCTTAGGTTACCTGCTGATTGTCTTAGAAGTTTAAGGGTTTCCAGCAATTTAGCCTGATTTAGAGAACACATTATGTTATATGTTCTACAGAATTAAAAGCTTCTGCTACACTAGGATTATAGTGCATAGCTAAAGTTACACCTGTAACTATTTGTATACCTAAACAAAGTCCTAATAAAGAACCAAAATTTCATAAATAACTTATGTTACTTGGTTGTGAATGATCAATTATGTATATGTTAACTAATTTTAATAAAGGGTGACTTTTTAATAATCTCATATTAATTTTTATAAAAATTTAAACATTTATTAAGACTTATATATAAGAATAAATACAACTCTACCTACAAGAATTATTTATTCAATCTATTATAACATAAAAAGATATATACGTCTTTTAAAAAAAAACTATATATTTAATGTAGTATTAAATATATATACTGCATAATATGCAAATTGTTATAAATATAAAATAATAAATACTAACAATAAATATTATTTATTTTTAGTATCTACATCTTTATTTGTAATATTCTTCTCCTTAGTTTCATCTGTTAAAAGTTTAGATTTTTTATCTTCCACCGGCGCCATATCTTCTTCAGTAGTAGATCTTTTGTTATCAGATGAACCTACATCGTTAGGATTTTCCTCTAAATTAAATTTACTTAAAGCTTTATTAATAGCATCCATTTCTTTTGCATCTATTGCCCTAGATTCTGCAATAGTTGAATGTAAAGAGTTTTCAGGTAAAACCTGAGTTTTTTTATATTCCTCTTTTTCGTCTTCAAGTCATTCAAATTCATGTTCCATCATTAGTTCATATATATTTTTCATTCTTTCAACATATCATTTACCGGAATTACTATAATCAGGAGTACGAGATGTACTAATATCTTTATTTTGATCTTCGGATTCCGAATTTTTATCTTGGGATTCCAAATTTTTATCCTTGGATTCCGAATTTTTATCTTGGGATTCCAAATTTTTATCTTTAGTTTCTATATCTTCAGAATCTGTTCCATCAAAAGAAACTACTGAAAATATACCTAAACCTAATATTCCTAATAGATAAAATAATAAGCTAAAAATAACAGTGGGTTTAAGAATAAAATCAATAATTTTTCTTATAACAAATTTAGATAATCTAAACAGTATTTTAGGTTTAAGTAGAAATAATATTATCTTGGTCGCATATTTTAATATTTTTTTTGTGTCCTCTCAAGCTCAGAATACACTTGAACTTAAACTATTTTCATTTATATTATCTTGTTTACTGTGTTTTACGTAGTTATTTACACCTATTAAAACTAATATACATGATAATATTATAGAATTAGCTAAATCGAAGAAAATAGAAACGAAAGTGAATATGGATAGATAGAAACAAGCTCCTATTAATATATAAAGAGCATAATCAGTAACTACTCCTTTACCTATTCCAGATATTGTTTTACTTGCTTTAACTAAAGCTACTCCAAATCCATAAGGACCTATTCATTCTATACTACCTTTATCTAAAACTTTTGTAGTTTGACCTCCTAAATCTAATACTGTGTTAACTATATATTTATTATAGAAGAATTCAACTAAGAAACGTTGGTTAAAGAAACCAAATATATAATATCCTATATTAGATAATTTGAAATTAGATACAAGGTTTGGCATAAACTCTGGATATATTATAGCTAATGCTGAGAATGATACTGTTAGTATGAAAGGAAGTAATTTAAACATAGTAGGTACACCAAATTCAGTATCGATTAGTATTTCATGCATAGGGTGAATAAAGATACTGTTATCTACAAAGAATCCTGAACCTAAACCTATAAATATATCTTTAGTTAAATAACCAAAATATATAGAGAATACAGCTAATATAACTAAAGGTAAACTAATAAATATATCCCCTTCATGAGCATTTTTGTAATAATTAATTGATCCATTAGGATTAGCTAAGAAAGTTAAGTATAAAACTTTTACTGAGTATAATGTAGTAAATATTGCACCAATTGTTGCAATAAAGTAAACATTTATACTACTAAAGTGATATTGACCATAAGCAGATTCTAAGATAAAGTCTTTACTAAAGAATCCTGTCATAAATGGGAAAGCAACTAAACTAAGACTAGCTATTAATATTACTGTATATGTTAAAGGTAAGAATGATATTAATCCACCATATTTTCTTAAATCTTGATTATCCACAACTGCGTGTATTACAGCACCTGCTCCTAAGAATAATAATCCTTTATAGAAAGCATGATTTATTAAATGAAATATAGCAACATTATAAGAAGATAATCCTATAGCTATAACCATCATTCCTAATTGACTCATAGTAGAATAAGCTATAATTTTTTTAATATCTTGTTGGAATAAACCTATAAGAGAACTAAACACTGTAGTGATAGCACCTAATCATAAACATATTAATAAAACAGTTGAACTATATTCTATTAAAGGTGATGAACGTATTAATAAGTATACTCCTGCAGTAACCATTGTAGCTGCGTGTATTAAAGCAGATACAGGAGTAGGACCTTCCATGGCCATAGGTAATCAGATATGTAATCCTACTTGAGAACTTTTAGCCATAGCTCCTATTAATAAACATATTCCTATTATTGTTATTATATTTTCATTAATATATGGAGCTAATGAAAATACTATACTATAATCTAAATTACCTAAAGATCATAATATTACAAACATTCCTATTGTTAAGAAACAATCCCCAACTCTGTTAGTTAAAAATGCTGACATAGAACTTTGATTAGCTGCAATTCTAGTAAATCAGAAGCTAACTAGAAGATATGAACAAACTCCGACACCTTCTCATCCTACAAACATTAATAGATAATTATTACCAGTTACTAAAATAATCATCATAAAAGTGAATAAACTTAAATAACTGAAGAATCTTTGATTATGAGGATCATGACTCATATATCCAATAGAGTAAATATGAACTAAAGAACTAATCACTAAGACAGGTATTAACATAGATACAGTTAAACTATCAAATTGGAAGTTTCATACCATATTAAATGATTCACTATCTAATCATTTAAATAGGTTAATTGAGATAGGATTATTATTAAATCCTACTTCGAAAAAGCTAATTATAGCTAATATTGTTGTTGTTATTATACTTAAACAACTTAAGATACGACTACCTGTCACACCGACTTTTCTACCAAAAAATCCGGATACTATAGATCCTAATAAAGGTAATATAATTATACTTAAATACATTATTTATATTCTATTGCAATACTTCCTCTTAGTCTATAAAAAGCAACTAAAATTGCTAAACCGATCGCTGATTCAGCACCGGCAACTACAATAATGTAAATTGAGTATGTTTGCCCTATAATATCATCTAAATTAATAGAACTAACCAATATTAAGAATGTTATAGATAAAAGCATTATTTCTATAGAAATAAGCATTAATATTATATTTTTTCTGTTAAATACGAATCCTAAAATTCCTATTAAAAAAAGTACTAAAGTTAAACTCATAATTTAATTTAATATATACATCGAATTATTCAAAATTATGATTATATACGTAATTTAATTCTAAAAATACTTTTTCTACGTATATTAGTATAGCCACTATATAAATTACTATACTAGAGGTATTATAGATTCGAACTACAATTGTGATGTTCGTAACATCAAGTTTTACCATTAAACTAATACCCCTTTTATCAACTTAATTGATAAAAATTATTCATCAATATATTATTACTAATAATAACTTATTATATATTAAGCATTATAAAGTCAATGAACATATTTGTCTATATTTACAGATTCTATAACTATAGGCATTGAGCTGTGAAGGATACCACATATTTCTGAACACTGCGAGTTGTCTCTACATTTATTTAATGTAAAGAAGAATTTTTATAGCTAACTTATTAGATTAGCACAACAATATATTAGTAAGATAAAATATTTTGAACTTTTATCTAGTTATTTATAAGAAAAATAATAATATTTCTAAATTTTACCGTCTTTCTAACTTGATGTTTAAAGTATCAAAGTATTTAATTGTATCTGTAATACTTTCAAACTCTTTATCAAAATTTTATCCTTTTACTAATATAGGTTTATTTTTTTTATTAACTTTTAATGAATCTAAGTCTGTATCTACTTTGAATTTTTTATATTCGTCAATCCTACTTCTTCAAAATTATCAGGTAAAGCATTCTCTGAATATTTACATAAGAAATTATGAAATACCTTTTCATTTTTTATATATTTAGTAAGAGTATCTCTTTTAATAGTTAAACCTAATTCTCTTAAATATTCAATACAAGATGTTAAAGAATCAAAATTTAAAGTATGACCTCAAGAATATACAAATGTATTTCCTTCTTTAATTCCACCTCCCGGCCCAGGCCTGCGAAGCAGGCCGAGGGGCTGAAATACTTCTACGAGTTCCTAATGTAGACATATCTTGTCTTTCTTTTTGCATCATATCTACTAAATTATCTATATAAATATTGCTTGTTAAAGCAGTAGGTATAGGATAACTTAATAATAAGAATTTATTCAGATATGGTATTTTAGAATCTACATATTTTTTACTAGTTTCAGTGTGTATTTTTCAGCACCCTTTCAGGTGGGGGCTGACTATACCTTAAGCATTATTAATACTAATAATACCAATCACCGTCTAGTCGATGAACTGCAGACCAATATTTTCAAGAACTTTCCTAGTTTAATGAATCTAATATTAACTGACCCATTATGCAAAAGGTACGCTCTCTTGGTACTTGGCTGCAGATTGCCCATTGAATAATAAATCTTGATTTTACCATACCACGAGTCATTACCTGTGCCATAAGTTGTGTTACCATACTTACTTGGTTAAGATTTCTTTAGGGGTTTCCCGCAATTTGATGATTTATAACCATAGGTTCACTACAGTTTTGGCCATTGTTCAATAAGACCGTAGAATACTCCTTCTCTGTTAATAAATACAGAAACTTGATTTAGTCTACCAGGATATGCGTCAGTTTTTATTCCTAATGAAGGACAAGCAAAAGAATGTATCTATGGTAACCCTCCACCTCCACCTACACCGCCTTGTGTTTAAGTAACTCATGTATATTAAAGTAATTATTAAATAAGTTTTTCATTGTATCTTATCTTATAATATGATTATCTAAAAACTTAATAATTGTATAATCAATTAATAAATTTAGATATATTCACAGCTTCAATGACAATAGGCATAGAACTGTGTAGAATACCGCAGATCTCACTACACTGGCCATAATAGACACCTTCTCTATTAATGAACAATGAAACTTGATTTAATCTTCCTGGATAAGCATCTACTTTAATACCTAAAGCAGGTACTCCGAAGGAATGAATTACATCTCCAGATGTTATAACAAATCTTATGTGTGTTAATTCAGGAACTATTACTCTGTTATCTACTTCTAACATTCTTAATCCACCTTCTTCTAAATCTGAATCAGGAACTATGTAAGAATCAAATTCTATAAATTCTTCATTAGAATCTATAAAATCAGGATATTGGTAACTTCAATATCATTGATGACCTTCTGCTATGATAGACATTGAAGGATCGTTAACTTCATCCATTAAATATAATAATTTAAAAGATGGGAACGCTATAAGAATTAATATAAGAGCTGGAGTTATAGTTCATATTAATTCTATTAAAGTCAGCCTTATTCATATAGTTTCCTATATGACTGGACTATATTATACCTACTATAAAAAGGTTTCCACGTGTAGTCTCTGAGGAACCTACTTGGTGTTAAAGCTTCAACACTTTTGGTTTCCTGCTGATTGTCCATTGTTACATCTATTAAGATTTTCACTATTAAAAGTACTTAAAGCTTTAGGAGTTTCCAGCATATAGTGAAATTTTATTCATAGTTTTTCTAAGTTAATTTAGATGAAAATTTATATCTATCTTTAAATATTTCTCCTGAATTCTTATATCTTATAACAGTACTTCCACTTATATCTAAAAATTTTCCTGCTTTTCTGGCTGAAACAAAACTACCTATTAATTCAAAGCCTTCAGATGAACACTTTTCATATATATAAACAGGATTACCTCTTACAGCGCTCATTTTTAATTTAGTTTCTTCAGAATGAACTCTTCCTAAGGCTTTTTGTTTCATCAGCTCAACCGTAGATTTATTATGAGTTTTTCCAAATAAAGGATTATTTTCTTTTACTTTTTTTAAACTCATTAAATTTTTAGTTTCTTCTGTGGCAATACGACCAAATAATGCAGATTTTTCCTTTACATATATACCTTTTAAAGATTTACTAATTTTAGTTTTAGTTTCTTCGGTGTGTTTATAATAAAGGGAACTTCCTGCTATTTTTAATGTATTATAGACAGGTTTTATTGTATCTATGTAATATTGTTCTCTAGCAAGTAAATCAGATTTTTCACAGTATTCTAAGATTGTAGCGCAAAAATTAGCAAAACCATATTTAAGTAATGCTCTTGAAATTCTTAAATTATTTTTAGAATTTAAATAACTAAGAGTAAAATATTTTCTAAATCTTTTAGATAAATCTTCTTAAAAACAAAGTAGCTAATTAGTCAAAAAAAAAGGTCTACAGTAAATACACATTGCTCTGGTAATGTCCTTTTGAGCGTCTATTAAGAAAACTTAGTATACAGTTATTGTTACTATTACAAAATATAGTCCAATAAACAATACACCTACGACTTATTGTTATATAACTCTAGAAGTAAATTTATACCTAGATTTATATATTTTCCCTGAGTTTTTATAACTTATAATAGTGTTTGTTGGTACATCCATGAAATTAGCAACTTTTCTAGGTGTAGTAAAACCACCTATTAATTTAAACCCTTCGGTTGTACATTTTTCATATATAAACACGCTAGGTTTTAAATTACTTACGTCGCACACAAGAATTTTGTTTTTCCTGCGCAAGCATGGGCCGGTACTCGCGTCTCCGGGCCGAGGGGCCGAGGCCGAGGTGGATAATTTAGTATTTTTATTAGATTTTTCTAAAATTAATACCTTATTACTAATATCCCTACCCAGCTCTTCTGTTTTAAGGTCAGAGGTAACAGGTGAATCAGAAATGCTTTCTACACCAGCAATATTATCGGGGTTTCTGAAACTAGCATAGTAAAGTTTATTTTCAAAAATAATCTCCATATTATTCTTCTCATGTAATTTTCTATGTAGCGTACTTCTTGATAAACCATAAAATTTGGCACAAGATGTAATTGAATTAAATGTGTTTATAACTAATCCATTTTCGTCCTTAATTTCTACACTTATTTTATTACGAGCTTCAGTATTAAAATATTTATTTAACGACTTGATATAAATTTTACCGTCCCCCAGTTTTTCTAAATTGCTGGGCCCTTTGAAGAGTTTATCTAACAAAGCACTTAAATACTCCCTATCTACGTTAGACCCGGAACTAGATAACCTGTTACCATTCATTTGATTTAAAATAAGATGAATAGCCTCTAATCCTTTTTCAGTGTACTGTAGACCTAATTGTTTTAGTTTTAAGATAACAATTCAATCTAAATAATCCTTATATTTTTTACTTTGTCAAGTCATAGTATTAAAAAAAGGTATAAGTTTGTTAATAATGATCTCTTCTCTACTAATAATTATTTGGATCGCTCCTGTAGAATTATTTCTTGCCTTAGATGTTACAAAGTTTATATAGTTTGATTTATCATCATTATCGTTAAAACTCTTATATAAAAAGTTTTGTATTTCTGTCATTAAAGCTAAATCTTTAATAGATTGAGTAAGAGCAAAGATTAATCTATAATTATCTCTTTTTGATATAAAGAATGAACCTTCTCCTTCCACAAAACCAAGTAATCAGTAAGGTGTAATGGATATTTTTCTAGATATTAAAGCTTCTGTAGAAAAATCCGATCTTTTTGTATTCATACCGTTCTTAATTTCAAGCATTTCTAGCAACAACTCTTCACTGTTTTTAGATTGTACAGTTTTCGTACGATTTGTGTAAAGTTCGAAAGCTTTTTTTAAATCTAAGTAATTTAAATATTTAGTGGATTGTAAAGGATAATCAGTAAAAATATCTAGTAATTGGGCTATTTCCTCCTGCTTAAATATAGCGAATCTGACTGTATTACCTGAAAAATTAACTTTTCCTAACCCTAATTTTTTTTGAATAAAATATAGCATATCTTGATCATCTATATGCAAGCATATTTCAAAGAAAAATACAAAACTAAAAGGTTGACGGTGTGAAATTCTAAATGAACCTTCAGCATCTGCTAATCCAGAGAATCAAGCATAAAAATTATTTATCTCGTTATTAGAAGAAGAACATGTATTAGAATATACAGATTGCCCTATATTTACATCATTTGTTAAATTATTGATATTAAATGTTAATGATGTTGAAAAACATCTGTTTTGAAAAGGTATGTTATTAAAAACTGATCCTACCTTGTTTATATATTTTATATGTCTTAATTTCATTTGTGTGATATATTAAAAAAAAATTGGTTAGTTTTACTGTGTATACCTATAAAACATCTCTACCGACAAGAATTGTGTAGCTATCCAACAAGTAACACAAGGCATACACCTATTCAAACTAAAATTATATATTTAGTATGTTAAATATATATACTGCAGAATTTGCAAAAATGTTATATAATTTGATGTAAATTAAAAAAAATTACATCACTAATAGTTCTAAATTGACTGTCTCAGACCTTTTCAATCGATTGTCCTACATAAGTATCATTTGTTAATTTATTAGTTCACTTATAAATTCCTGATTTTTCTGTATTTTCTTTTAATATATCCTTTCTCATGTCCAAAGCATTTTCGTATACTTTAACAGGAGATATAGCATCAGATGGATTACTAGAGGAAGTACTATAAGTACGTATAAGATGATAATTCAAATTTAAAATATTATAGTTCTTAGAACACTTTTGAATAGGCACTAGTTTACCGTGGTTTAAGTATTTATGAGATATAGGTGCTCTTTTTTCGGCAAAATTTCTTACTATAGAGAAAAGTACTCATCCTACACCAAATAAAATTATTACTAAGTAATACATAATATTATCATGTAATTCTACTAATCCTTCCATTTGAGGAGTAGCACTATCTTGGAAATATATACCTCAAGCAACTGGTGCATCCATATATATAAATGAATTTAATATATTTTTCATTAAAAAATTATAATATAAAATTTCTAATTATAAATAGAATTGTTTTTATTATTGTTAGTGTATACTAACGTCCCACCCACCCAAACCCTTATATAAATAAAAATATTTATATCTAATTATTATATATTTGTAATAAAAAGTCTCTTTAAAGAATTTAATTAAGCAACATATAATAATAATAAAGACATCATTAAAGCGAATACAGCTCATGGTCTACTGCTGATTTCTATTTATGTAAATAACATATCTATTTCTATAAAGTTTATTTACACCTTTCTCTCTTTGAGATGCTTCTCTTCTTAATAAAGTTTTAATATCTGAATTTAAAAACTTTGCTGCTTCTCTAACACTACTGTGTACAGTAACTGTATTAGTTTCAATATCAGTGATTTCAACTTCTAACCCTTTAACTGGAGTGTGCTCTCTATTTATAGCGATCTCTCTAAATCTTTCTATATTCTCAGCAGTATGCTTTTTGTTGTAGAAAGAGTTATTTAAGCCTATACGATTTTGACTCATAAGATCTCTTACTTCATCGCTATGCTTTCTTCCAGTAGCTGATATTTTCATCTTCTCTATAGATTCAAGACTAGGTTTATAACCTTTACTACTACCAGCTGTAGGACTAAGATTATATTCCGGTTGAATAAGATCTATTCATTTTTGTTCGCACATAATAACATTTTAAGAGTCACTGTACTCCAAGATATGTAAGTTGAAATTACTCATAGTATGTTTATTTAATGATCTGACTATATATAAGCCAGTTTTAGATTCTAAATATCAAGGTTGATAGTAATCACTTATTCTTGTATATAAGGGATCACCACTACCAACATATATTTTATTATTGATTTTATTTTCTCAGGCATATACTCCTATTTTACCCTTATTATCCAAACGTATTTGTGTTCTTTGGTTAATTGGGTCATAATAAGATTTTTCTATGCCTTTTGGTATTCTAGATTCTTTATTAATTCCTGTTGAAAAAGGTCTAATAAATAAATTTTTACATAAAAGAAATGTTTTATACATAAAAACAAATGTAGCAAATACTTAGTTAAGAGATCTCTCTCCAGTCTAGACTATGTCTTATACCTTACGTTGTAAGATATGAGGGCACTCGTGGTAGAATTATTGTTAAATACATTACTCATCTACTAGTCGTTGAACGGTTTTAATATATCAAAGTGTATAATATTAAATTTCGCTGCAAATTAACATATTTTATATGTGCTTCTTGCAATTCACCCCCTTTAATCTGCGCTATTCGCTATCTAACGCAGTAGCTTCTGAGAAGGCAAAACCTAAGATAGAATATGAGAATAATTGGTTTTTTAATGAAGGGTTTCTAGCAACTCCTAATATTAAACATCCAAATACTACTCCTATTCCAACTCCAGCACCTAATACACCTACTGTAGCTAATCCTGCTCCTATTATTTTTGATGATTGTAACATAATTTTTTTATAAAATGTTAAAAATAAAAATATCGTAAATTATTATACTTTTTAATATTAGAAATGTAAATTTCACAAAATAAATAGAAAATTCATATTCCTAGCAAGCTAGGTATAGCGAAGCCGCCTTTTATCAAGCCTATATTACATAATTTTTTTTTTTTAAGACAGTAAGCCTTATTTATTTTCAATAAATGTATTTATAAATTTTTTTGATTTATAAAAATAATCGTAAGATTGTCTGCTATCTATTTTTAAAGCATTTTTACCTAATTCAAATACAAATCCTGCTGTTATTATACCTATAAAGATAAGTACAACTATTAAGCCATAAATTCCATTTTCATAACTACTTAGACCATAAGGATATATAACTAATATTTCTAAGTCTAATAATAGGTAGACTAAAGCAAAAATAAAGAATTTTACACCGAATTGGGTTCTATTTTGTCCAAGAAAACTATGAAAACCGCATTCAAAAATACTATACTTTTCTTGATAAGGGTTGTGAGGAGCTAATATAAAATTAAGAAGTAAAAAAACTAAAGCTAAAACAGAAACGAAAATAAAAAGTAATGTTACACTACTCATTTAACCATTAAATAAGATTTGTACCACCTTTGTTAATATTTATTTTTATCTCCATAATTTCATTAAGCCCTTCCTCAGTAAGATGTTTTTTAGTATTCATAATATCTGCTGCTTTACATCAGTATTCAAAGTCTTGTGCTTTAAATCCTAATATAGGATATTGTTGGAAAAATGGTATGATTTTTTCTCATATGTCTTTAAATTTTGTAACCTCGAACTTAGTATGGTTCAATTCATTTAATGTGATACCGCATCCTAAATAAGAGATGAAACTCTCCATTAATTTAGTATCTCTCTCATGTTGAGCTACCTGGAATCTCAAAGCTATATAAGTTCTTAAGCTTGAGGCTGATTGAGATGAATTGATTTTGAAACAACCTTCTCCCGATGCAAACCCTGCAAGTCATGTGGCATGAGGTATCGCTTTATTTTCAACTACAGGTCTTTTAACTGCCACTGTTTCAGGAAAAGCTGCTTTTAGTTCTAAAGATAGTCCTAAATTTACAGATGCTCTTATATTAACAAATTCTTGTAAACCTTCTTTAGTTAAATGTTTTTTTTCATTAATCATTGTAACGGCCTCTTTATGTAAAAGATAATCCCCTAATTTTTGAGTTATTAAAGGATATTTATCAAAATGAGGGTATATAACATTAGTCATATCTTTTAAAGATGTTACACGGTAACTAGCGCTAGATTCGTTGACAACTATATTACCTGCCCCTTTAAAATAAGCACGTATTTGTTCTAATAGAGGTAAATCTTTTTTATGTAGCTTAATTTGAAAGACACCCACTTTTGCACGTCAACCTAAAGAACTTCCAGAGTCTTTTATAACTGAACAGTAAAAACAACCCTCAGCATCTGTAAACCCTGTTACAAATCAAGGATCTACGGTTTTTTCAGCTAACTGTATGTTTCTACTAGTACTATAATGTCTTTGTTGATTCTTATTTAAAGATAAGAAACTGTTTACTGTAACTGGACTTTTTTTAATATCTGTTGTGTTATTTTGACGAGATTTGATACTTAAAGCACCTTTACCTAATTCAAATATGAAACCTATTGTGATCATTATTGTGAAAAGTAACATTACTACTAACCCATATATCTCGTTACTATAAATACTCATAGCATAGGGATATATTAGTAAAATTTCTAAATCTAAAATTAGATATAGTAATGCGTAAATGAAGAATGTTACATTAAACGGAGATCTAGTTTGCAAGAAAGAATGAAACCCACACTCAAATATAGAATATTTTTCTTGGTATGGATTATGTGGGGCGAATATAAAATTTAAAGCTAAAAATAATAAAGCTAATATGCAAACAACAAGTATTATCATTGTTATACTACTCATTTATGAGTTAAATAAAGTTTGAACCAATATGGTTCCCATGCTTAGCCATTCCTTATTCATAAATATAAATAATAAAATTATAAGTGTTATATTAGATATAACAAAAGCAAAAGGGCTTGATATAACTATATTATTATATTTAAAGTTTACATTTTTGATAACTGTTTTATTTTTATTTAACACATTACCTTTTAATATTAAATTTTCTAATAAAGTGTTAACTTTATAATCAGGTAAACTGAAGAATATTTCTTTTATTATACCTAAATAGTAAACCCCACCAATAACACTAGTTAATATAGCTATTAAAGATAAGAACACAAGACCTTTATCTAAAGCAGCACTTAATACCATCTGTTTTCCGAAGAATCCAATTAAAGGAGGTATACCTGCAAATGAGAATATAGTAATAGCTAAACTTAAGGCTAATAAAGGATTTATATGGAAATAACCTTTCAATTGATTTACTAATTGGATTGGAGAATTATTTTTATCCATTAATTCTTCGTGTTCTTTGTTTTCGCTTGTATAACAATATAATGAGAAACCTATAGCTATTAATATCATAAAGGCATTTAGATTACTTATGATATATTGAGTTAAGTAGAATATAAGTGCTTGAGTAGATTCGATACTTGAGATACCTAAAGCTAAAAGCATAAACCCTACATGAGAAATTGTACTGTAGGCAAATAGTCTTTTTATTCTAAATTGAGTTAAACCTACAACTGTTCCTATTATTAATGAGAATAAAGAACTCAGTAATATTATAAATGTTCAGCTCATTTCAGAAAAGCTATTGTTTGTGTAATATACTATTTGTAATAATAAAATAAATATAGAAATTTTAGCTATAAGAGCTACAAAAGTAGTCACTATAGTAGGTATAGCATCGTAAACATCAGGTGATCAGAAATGGAAAGGTGCTGCACTTACTTTAAATAAGAATCCTATAGTAAATATTACTAAAGAAAGATTAATGTAATAAGGTTTGTATCATAAATCTGAAGAACTTATATCACTTATGCTAGTTATAATGTATAAACCATCTAAACTAGTACTACCTGAATTAGCGTATATTAAACCAGTTCCTAGTAAAATGAAACAGGAACTTAATCCTCCTAATAAAAAGTACATCAATCCACCTGTTGTAGATAATTCTGAATTTCTATATATAGTACTTAGTATGTATAAGCCATAACTTTGCAACTCTATAGCAAGGAAAATAGAAACTAAATCATTAGTTGACATTAAGAATATAGCACCTGTAATTATAAATAATAAAATTAAAGGATATTCTACGATTTTAAAATGTTCCCCCATTTTATTTATAATTTTAGTATTATAATATACAAATTTATATAATATTAAATCTTTTAAAGATGAATATTCTGATACTCACACTTTTCTAGGATAGAAACTAGTTAATGTTAATATTAATATACTAACTATAAATAAGAAAATATGGAATATTTGTGTAAGGTTTGTAATTAACAATAAACCTCCATGTAGACCTATACCTTTAGTTACTACAGTTAAAGAGGAAAAATCATTTAAAATACAATAAATTAATATTAATATCGCAATTCTATTATATAGAATTGATATATCACGTCTTACATTGACGGCGTTAGAAAGTAAAAGAGATAAAATAGATATTATTATCATTTGATCAATTATATTATATTATGTATTGTTGGTATATTTCAACAGCCTGAGGAGGGAATCGAACTCTCATCTTTAATGTATGAAATTAAGGTTTTAACCGTTAAACTACTTAGGCTTTTAAGGGAGGATACCCTGACTCGAACAGGGAACTTACTGTGCCACATACAGTCGCTCTACCGATTGAACTATATCTTCCTTTAATGCTGGTGTCGCATTATATTTACATCTTATTGATTTTAGTTATTGCCCTGTAGAGGTCTTACTAAATATTTTTGATTTATTAATCTGGAAACCTTTTTTTCCTCTAAATCCTTTAACACTTTACGTATCGCTGTCTCTGAACAACCTATAAATTTACTAGCTTGATTAATAGAATTAAAAACATTAGTTTCATTACTTAATGTATCCAAAACTTCTACTTTACGAGCTCTTGATAAACTATTTTTCAATAAACGTTCTAAGTGTTCTGGACTTGAATTATGCATTCTTAAACGTTCTTGTTGTTCAATACTTGAATTATGAATATTTAAACGTTCAATGTGCTCTGGAGTCTTAGAAAATTCTCTTAATTTATCAACAGTTTCAGGGCTACTTTTGTAACCTTTTCTTGAACCTGCAGCAGGTAGAATATTATATTCTGGTTTTAATAAATCTATATAATGTTGTTCTTTAGAGATTAATTCAGATAATGAAACATATTCTAGAATTTCCAAGCTAAAGTTAGAATAACCATATTTTAATATGGCACTATAAATTTGACTTTTAGCTCTTTTAATATGAGATTCTAAATGATTTATAGAATAGTATCCTCTGAATCTTTTTTCTAGAGATGCACTACTACCAATATAAGTCTTTTGGTTTACCAGATTTATTCATCTATATATTCCAAATTTGTTTTTATTTTCTTTTAAGATTTGTACTTTTTCTATATCTGCATTTTGATATTTTCTTTCTGGTACAACAAGGTTATTTGTTGAATAAAATTTGTTAAAACCTTTTAAAATAGAGTAACTATTAAGGTTATTATTGAAAATTGTTTGTGTTATTTTTGTCATGGTTTGAATTTTAATTTACTAAGCGGAAACTCCACCCTCGACACACCTCGTTTCAATTCCAGTGTCTAGACTTTATCAGCTAGGGGTATAATCTATCTATTAAGGGGATAATACCTCGATGGTTTAGCTTTGCATCGTCGCTTCGGTTATGTTGGTCTTACCTAGTTTCTGCCTCATGATACCTTACTGTTAGGACCGGTCACATCTCAGGATAGCCCAGGGGGTTAGCCCAGTCACTATTTTCTTCTAACAGGTTTATATCCCGATTGACTTGTTCGTGCCAAGATCTTATAGAGTGGTTATCAGTTTTCCACTAAGTTCTCTATGATCTAATTTGTAGCTCTTACTCGATTATAAACGAGTAAATGCGTTAATTTTTTAGTTTGAACAGAAGCCGCTATGCTGAAGTGATTCGAACACTCAATAGTAAATACCAAAAATTTATGACTTACCTGATTAGTCAACAGCATATTTTATGTTATTTTTAACTATAAAGTCCAAATAACAAAATGTTTACTTTAAAGTATATTAGTTAATATTTTATTTTTATCAGCTTAATAATTAAATACGTATTTTTTAACAATATATTTTTATCCATGCAATATTCTAAGCCTGCGTATCCCTTGCCGGCTTCGCAGCAGGGGCAGGGATTAGAGAAACATTTAAGTCTCTGGCTGGCTTCGCTGCACGGACAGATTTATATGTACTTAGATAATTATTTTTTTATTAATAACTATAATCATATTACCTAATAATTATTTAGCTGATCTTGGATAAAGGGCTAGGCTTATAGTTTTTTAATTTGGCTAAAGTTTCAGATAAATGCTTATGTCTTAATGTTGACCCAGCCGTTTTTAATATATTATATTCAGGTTTTAATAAATTTATATAATGTTGTTCAACATATATTTAAGGTAAACCCGACTTGAACGGATAAGATATTACTATCCAATAGACCTAAACTATTTATGTCTGCCAATTCCATCATTACCCTTCATATCACCCTATAAAATCTAAATATAATATAGTATAACTATATAGTTATACTAAAATAATAGCAAGAAGAAATATCTCTATTTTCTATAGTAGGACTTGTAGGATTCGAACCTACATTTTAATGATTAAAAGTCATACGCATTTACCATTATACTAAAGCCCCTGCCCGTGGTAAGACTTGAACTTACAACAAAAATAGCTTCAATATTTCACTCTACCAATTGAGTTACACGAGCTATTACGTTATAGGTACCAGGTATCTATCTTACTTGAGTGTTATACGCTCTTATTATTAGATACTAGGTATATTTCATTTATTAATTTATTTAATTTTTTATATTTAACTAATGTAGATAATCCTACATTTAAAAATTCGGCTGCTTCTTTATTGCCTAAAAATACTGTCTCCTTATTTAATACTGTGTCTAGTACTTTAACTTCAGTAGATCTATTTTTTGACATTTTTAACAGGCTTTCAGGAGAATGCTTTTTACCATAAAGAGAAGTTTCTTCACCTTTACGTAATACAGCTATTTCCCTCATCTTTAATTTAGCCTCTTCTGTATGTTTACGTCCCAGAGACTTTAACCCTATAAGGGATTTGGTAATTTCAGTATGTTTAGCCCCTTCACGAGAATAAGCTATTTTTAATATATTATACTCAGGTTCCAATAAATCAATATAATATTGCTCTCTTTCTATTAAGATACTTATTTCACAATATTCTAGAATATCTATACTAAAATTTTCATAGCCGTATTTCAGTATGGCACTGTAAATAGCACTAGATCCTTCTGCTAGTTTACGTTGAATAGAGTTTGTAGAATAATAAATGCTAAATCTATCTCTAATCGATTTAGCTGAACCTACATAACTTTTATTTGTAATTAAATTATTTCAACGGTATATACCTGATTTTTTATTATTCTCCTTATAAAGAATAAACTTGTCCTTTTCTGCGTTAGAATAGGTTTTTATGGGAACTATACTATTTTGCATTGTGTATTTTGAAGTGTGCCAATATGGCACCCATGCTTAGCCTAGTAAATAAAGTACTTAGTGTACTGTGATGTAATAAATTTATACTTTTTTTATATATGTAAGTATAATTGGAGTTTAAAACTTTGAATGTATGTGACAGTATACCTCCATCTAGACCTTGGGTTACTAGAGTTAAAGAGGATATACCATTTAATCATACATTTTTAAATAGTTCTGCAATTCTATTATATAGAATTAGAACATCTCGTCTTAAATTGACGGCATTAGAAAGTAAAATCACGAATAAAATTAATTTTATCATTGGTTTTTATATTATGTATTGTTTAAATCTAAACTACTTAAGGGAAGGTTTTAACTTCCATCTAAATATATTTCTATAGTTGTAATGTACCATTATACTACTTAAGTTTTTGGGTGATAAGTATCTATATTACTAATAAGTCTAATACTTTTATTTATCATTATTATTTATTTTGCTTGTATATTATTATTACTTACTATTTTTATTAAAGAATTCTATCATCTATGGGTGACCACCTTTTTTATAGTGTACCCTGGAGTATGAGACGTTCTGCTCGACCAATTGAGCTTCACGAGCTTATTTGGAGATATCAGGATCCGACCCCGAATTAACGACATGCAAAATCGCAGTTTTACCAATTAAACTATATCCCCTTATATATTTACCTAAGGAATGACTCAAACATCCTTGCGAAGCATGCCGAAGGCGTAAATATTGACTTAGTAAAGTTCTATATATTTAGCTGAGACTCTTTCTCCCTTAACAGAGAGATTACCTCAGAATTCTTCTATTAATTTCTTAGTTATAATAGCAGTAATTACAGTTTATTCATTTATTTAAATTATCCGAAGAAGGACTTGAACCTTCAAGACCAGAAGTCTACAAAGCTTAAGTTTGTTGTGTTTGCCAATTTCACCATTCGGACTATCAGTTTGTCTATTCAGATAATTTAGGGCTAAAGTGACTTGAACACTTATCCCAGTAAACTAGTTACTTTACCTGTAAACAAAGATCAGGATTTAAGGCTGAAGTGATTCGAACACTTGATATCGCTGTTATGAGCAGCGCACTTTACCAGCTAAGTTACAGCCTCTTTATCTATATGTGTAATATAAATAAAATATAGATAAATAATATCTTATTATAAATTTAAGATGTTAAATTAAGTTTAAATTTTGCTGCAAAGCTAGCAAACATGAATGATAAATTCTTTATTGTTAAAAATAACAGGAGAATTACTTTTTATTCTTTTCGACACAGTGTGTGTGCTAACTCCCAAGAATTCAGCACATTTATTCATAGAATCAAAAGTTTTAAAAACTAAACCTTCTTGATCTTTAAGCTCCACTTTAGTCTTTGTTCTACCAGAGTGATATTTATTTAAAGACTTAATGAAGATTCTACCTTCTCTTATTTCGTAGTTAGAAGGCCCTTGCAATAATCTTATTACTTCTGATTGAATAAAGTTTCTTTCTACAGGTTTAATTCCTCTACTTGACAATCTATTCTCGTTCATTTGACTTAAGATAAGCTCTATTAGTTTTACCCCCTCTGGTAGATAATGTAACCCTAAATTTTTAAGTTTTCCTATAGACTTTCAATCTAAATAATCTAATTCTTTTTTAGAATGAAAAATAAGAGAGTCAAAATACGGAATAAGTATATTTTCTATATAATCCTTGTTTTTAACAATTAAAACGTAAATAATTTCGGATGAAGATTTTCTACTAGATTTTGTAAGGTAAATAAAATTTATGCTTTCGCCTTGAACTTCTGTACGTCCAGTTGTTGAAGAATTTTTATTAGCCAAGTTAAATAAGTAGCTTTGGATTGCCTCCATCAAAGCTAAATTACCTTTCTGTCCCAGAGAAAAAGTTAAGATTAAACCAGTTTTGGCTACACAAAAACTACCATCCCCCTCGACGAAACCAAGTAATCAGTTATCGGTTATATTTATTTTATGCGGTTTTTCAGAATCAAAATTAGTTCTCTTCTTATTCATACTATCTTTGAGTATAACTATTTCTTTAGCTAGCTCCTCCGTTTTACTAACAGATGAAACATAGAGCTCATAAGCTTCACGGAAAGCTATAAAATCCAGATGTTTGTTTGAATTTAAAGGGTATTTAGTAAAAATTTCTAGGATGAATTTTATTCCCTTTTGAGATGTTACTTTATAATAAGCTACGGATCCTACACTAATTACATCCCCTATGCCACCTAAAGAGTTTCTAATGTAATTTAGTGCATTTACATCATCTGCATGTAATTTTATTAAAAATCTAAAAGCGAAAGTGTTACCTGTTTTAGCTATCAAGAAGCAACCTTCGGCATCTGTAAAACCTCTTAATCATTCAATGAAATCATAAGACAAAGCAATTTGTTGGCCTTCATGAATAATGATAAATTGTGAATTAGAATTCTCTTTATTTCTATCTCTCGATCCAAGGTCGGAGACCGAGGGGCAAGATGGAGTTGAATAAAACAATCTGTTATCTACCGAAGTACAGTTTGTTAAAAAAGACATTGTTGATAAAGCATTGTAGCTATAATGGTTTAACAATGATTGACTATTAAAGTATGTTTTCATATTAAAATTTTAAAGAATAAAGTATAGTTAAATGACATTAGTAGTAAATAATTAATTAATAATCTTAATTAAAATATTAAGAGAGCTAACTGTTGAATAAAAAAAAGTATATTCCTAATAGCTATGTCTACTAAAATAAGGTGAACTAAAGATTTTAATGTTCCATTTAAATGTATACATTAAATCTAAAACTTTAAGTATAATAAATAGAAGCTTTATAAACAACCTCATAATTATTGTGACAATTCTTCTTATATACTATCTAAATATTTGCCTGCTACGCTAGCCATGTGATTTAATAGTATATATAAAAGATTCTATATGATTTATATAGTAAATTATTATATAGTTTTAGTTTTAGATATGTTTGATAATTAAGGCGACTATAAGTAAAACGTATTTATCTAGCCATCACACTATTTACCTAAACATACAGAGTAAATCAATCCTAGTCACCAAAAGGGGGCAAGGAAATACGATAAAATTTGTATAGTGGATGTAGATTTTACGCTTTTTATATTCTAATGAGACAACAAATTCAAAAGTATTCCAAATTTAATTAATCTCATCACTAGCAGATCTAATCATTCCAATCATGTATTCATCTACCCATCATGCCATTAGTACTGTTATGAGCAGTATGCTTTACCGATTAAGCTATAACCCTTTATATAGAACGAGAGTTACACTAAAAGGTATCTAATGAACTATCTATATAAAATTATTAAATCATATAATAACACAAATACTTATTTAATCTATTTACATTAAATTAAACACGCGGATACAGGACTTGCACCTATATCTTTCGGGCATGAGCCGAATATGTTTCTATTACACTAACCCGCTTAGACTAGGCAGGATTCGAACCTGCGATGGTAGCATCGAAAGAGCTATGTCGTAACCACTTGACTACTAATCCTAATTAGCTCACTGCAAGTATCGCACTTACAAGTAAGCTAATATTAATTCGCTGCTGCTGCTGCTGCAGCAGCGTAGCAAGCAAGCAAGCAAGCAAAAAACGGCTGCGTAGCACTAATTTTATTCTACAAGTTTAAGATAAACTAATTTACCATTAAATAAAAAACGAGTATTTTTTTTTTGTACTCTAATACGAGTTGTCTGAGGAAGTTCACCTCAAAATTTGGCACTTTCAGCTATAGAAGTAAATGTATTCATAATATCTTCACTAGTTGCATCTAATAATTGAACCATTTTGTGCTGCGAAGCCAGCAGTAGGTGAACCTTTAAATCTATTTAAATATTTTATAAAAATTCTACCGTCCTTAACTTCGTAATTTGATGGTCCACTTAATAGTTTAGCAGTATCCACTTGAATAAGATCTCTATCAACTTCTTTTGGTGCCTTTGATGTAGATAAACGATTGTTGTTCATTTGACTTAAAATACGCTTTATTAAAGCTTCACCCTCTTGATAGTAATTAAACCCTTTTTTATAAAGAGAAAATATAGCCTTTCAATCATCATAATCTAAAAACTTCTTACTCTGTCATGTAAGAGAATCAAAGAAAGGTATTAAAACAAATTCTATATATAGAAATCAATATTTGAAAATTTTATTTTTTGATTAGTAGTTGTGTAAACATTGTTTATATTTAATGGAGCTTTGTTTACATGTCTAAATTTAATAGCTTGTGTATTAAAATTTGGAATTGTACTAAACAATAACCCTCCATGTAGACCTATACCTTTAGTTACTACAGTTAAAGAGGAAAAATCATTTAAAATACAATAAAATAGTATCGCAATTATATTAAATAGAATTGATATATCACGTCTTAGATTGACGGTGTTAGATATAAAGTTATAAAAATCTGTTTTTTTTGACATAGTTTAGTTTAATATTATGTTTGTTTTGAAAAAAAAAGATCATTTGAATAAATGTTTCTCTACACTAAATGATATAGATTGATTACAAAACAATCGCATTACTTTTTTAAACCAAACGTATCTACAAAAAATTCCACAACATTTGTTTTATGTTAAGATCTCTTAAAGTTTTATACAGTAATATCTACTCAATAAAATAGCCCAGTGGGAGACTTGCACTCCCGTCAATTGGTTACAAAACAATTGCATTGACTATCTATGCTAACCGGGCTTTAGGTTATAATGTCGAACGGTTACTCCGCTACTCATATAACCGGATTGTACATTTCGCGGGCCAGCTTTACCAGCAACTCAGGGGGTTTGGTTTCAAGTATAAAATACTTGAATGCGGACAGTTGTTTTTACCGCCCCCGTTATGTATTCGCAACACTAAGAGATCCACGGGCTCAATCTTTCTTTTACCGGTCATGCGCAAGCTAGACATTTACCTGATGCGTTATGCACGTTATATAAGTCCTGTTAGTTCAACAGACTTTAAGATTACTAGATCCTATTGACTAATCCAAAGCCAGAATCTAGTACAAAACAATTGCATTACTTTTATGCTAAGCGAGCGAATATCGATATATTTATAAATAGTTATTTATTAAATTAGTACTTTATTCTTGAAAATCTCTAGATTCTTACAGATAAAGCCTATAATTATTTCGTAATAGTCTATTACGCATATTTAAGAAATATCTTAAGATAAGCTTCGTGCCTATATGCTTTCAGCACTTATCCTTAACTAACTTAGCGTTCCTGCCGTGCTTATGCTATATATTTATCTTAGTGAAAGAAACATCCCTATGTATAAAAATACAGATATATATAGAAAACTATATATATTTAATATTTGGGCACATAAACAACAGGTAAACCATAGATTAGTAACCATTGTTTAACCTTTTTACAGTTAAACTCTTCTTGTTCCTTTCGTACAAAAGTTTGTTCTTATTTTATTCTAATTCCCTCTAGAAGATAGAAACCATACTGTCTCACGACGTATTTAACCCAGCTCATGTAACTTTTTAATCGACGAACAGTCGCACCCTACATAGTTCCTGCATCCATGAGGATAAGTTAAGCCGCAAGTTTTGGCAAGATTTTACCTTATTAAATCCAAGATCAATTTTATTAAACTGGTTATTATTTAACTTAGATAGCAGCTTCTTGCATAACGCTTTCTTTCGTCAGCTTTTGGAGTACTCCTTACAATTGGGCACGACCTGAGAAAACACTCAGTAGTCTTCCTATTTATAATAGGTAGTACCTATCGCACAACCGTCTACTCTCTGCTCTTTTATACTTCATTTATTGATGAGAGGTATTTTAGATCCTCGATAACCCATTAAATTTTTAAACTTATCCTTTATCTTCTTACCTTACATGCTTGATTAGAGCATCCGCACCGTATCTCTTTTAAGATTAATGTTTGGTAATAAAGGCTTTAGGGCGTCCCAGGAATTTGGCTATGTTATGCTGATTTGTTTATAGCTGACACAAACTTCAACATCGCTTTTCTTACTTAATCCTCAAAATTGCAAACTATGTATTAAAATATTTGTTGCAGGTAAAGTGAAAAGTTCTAACACTTTACTATATTTTATTCTACTAATCTAAAAACAAAAGTACCACGATATGGTGTTTTGGACTTAGATTTTAAATTAACTCTTATAGAGTCTTTAGGTAATTGTAGAGTTCTTTCAGCTAAACTAATTGAACTGTATATTGTTTCTTTACTTGTACGTAAATCCAATACTAATAACCCCTTGTTATTTTTTTTAGATAAAGATAAATTCACTTTGTGTTCTTCAGTAAATTGAACACCTGTTTTAGATAAACTTATTTTTTCTTTAGTATCAGAAGAAAGATTTTGATTTAATTTAGCATTTTTCATTAGATCTTTTGCTTCTAATGTATGGTTTTCACCATAGAAATGATTAGTTTCACCAATGTTTGTTCCTAATTTACTGTTACTAATTTTATCTTTTGCATCACTAGTGTGTAATCTACCTAGAGTAGAACCCGCAGTTCTGCAAATATTATAAGTAGGTTTAAGAGCATCAAGATAGTATTGTTCTCTTATTAATAAATCTTCTACTTTACAATATTCTAAAATATAGAGAGTAAAAGCTGAATGTCCGTACTTTAATAAAGCTTTGGTAATTAACATACCATTTTCCTTACGTAAACTATTTACATCATAATATGAAATTAAACGACGTTTTAAATTATTTGAACTTCCAATATAAAATTTTTCATTTATATTATTTTTTCACATGTATATACCTGATTTTCCTTTATTATCTTTAAATATTTCTGCTTTATGTTGTTCAGCATCAGTATAGATTTTTACAGGATCAGGTATGATACTTGATTCGTTTGTAGAAGTAGAATAGAATCTAATACCACATAAAATAGTATCAGTTCATTTTAAATTTTGTACTCCATTAGAGTATATGTTAATTGTATTAAAAATTAATTTCATTTTTGAATTTTAAATTATTTGTTTTAAAACATTTATTAATACTTATGTATAAAAAATAAATACAAATCTAATCTACCTACAAGAATTATTTATTCAATTTATTATAACATAAAAAGATACATAAGTATTTAAAAAAAAACTATATATTTAATGTAATAAATATATATACTGCATTAGATGCAAATTGTTAATTTATTTTAGTCTTTTACTTATGTATAAGACATTATAGCTTAAGTTTTATTAATGTTTATTAATCCATTGCTCTCACAATGGTTTAGATCATTTCTTCCCCCAGATATTAGAGTATGATAATAATATTCTGGAAGGTTGGCGTGTGACCGTTGTAGGGTATAATTAATTTATACTTCCCTGCTAATTGTCCATTATTTGCTACTGGATGTTCTAGCAATATAGCCAATTTCTAAGTTTATATTACTATAAAAAATCCCCGATGTCGAGGTGCCAAACCGCGCACTCATTTTGTACACTCTTGCGCAAATTAGCCTGTTCTATATGTTATCATATTTAAATAATATTTCCATTTTTTTCAAAATGGTTCAGACTATGTCTTCATTTTTATTTTACACATATTTTAGATTGTTCCCTAATATTTATTTACCATTTATTCAAAATAAGTTTTAATTTTTATAGTTATAACAGCAAATTACTGAATAGTTCTTCCTCTATTCATACCCGCGAAGCGTGCTCTAGCCCCGGAGGGGCACGCTTCGCGCTCCTAATCCCAGAGGGATATGAAATTCAACCTTTAACTGCAAAGCACCTATACGACGCTTTGATATAGATAATGAATAAGTTACATTAGATTGGAAACATAATTCAACATATCTACTATTAGGTTAAACTGTTCCTGCACCAAAATGATCTATAATCTGTTCTAATATAGCTAGATCTCTATTATGTAAACCTATACGAAAACGTAATTGTAATCCTCAACCTGTACTTTGTCTTTTATCTTTTTGTACATTAACAATGAATTATCCTTACGCATCTGTAAATCCTGTTACAGCTGAGGGATGAAGATTAGTTAAATTAGTCCTAGTCATTGTTGAGTAAGATCTACCTGAAATTCATCCTTTAACTGCAAAGGCTCCTACACGTCTTTTAGATGCAACCATAGAATAAGATACATTCGGATTTTGGTTTCCTCTAAAACTTGGTACAGATAACCCTTGATATGAAGACTCTATATTTTTTAAGCCACCTTTTCACTTCAGATTATAGACAGAACGGTCAGCTCTATATCTTTTTGTTAATCTTCCTTTAACTTCAAGTCTAAGTCCTCCCATATTTTTATAACCTATAGAATTGTATATTAGATTATGAATTTTTTTATTATTATCTTTATTATTTGCTTTACCGTTATTATGGATTTCATTTAATAATTTATCTAAATTATTATTATTTAAATTGGATATTATATTTAAATCTTTATATTTATCTAAGAATAAATCAATATTTTTTTGTCCTTTAACTAAAGTTCTTTCTTTGATTGTATTTATTTTAGGTAAATATGCTCTATTTAATATACTAAACATACTTTTTATATAATTCATTTTCTTTTTTCTTAATTTTAATGCTAAAGCATTAGTAAAAAGATCTGTATTATATGCAATTGATTTTAAGTTTATTATATTATATTCTATTTTCTTTCCTATTATTTTGTTTAAAATATTACTTAATATAGGTAAAAGTGTTAATTTATTAAATTTATATTGATTAAGAGAATACATTAGGTCATACTTTCTTAATAATTTTAAATGTGTTCTTCAATATTTACTAATAATTACACTTCATATTTTTCTTAAATAAAGATGTTTTAATTTTATAAATTTATTTAAATATTCTAATTTATATCTTAAAAATCTCTTTTTAGTTATTTTATCTGATATAAAAACATATTTATCTTTATGTCTATTTAATATATCATATATTTTAGATATATTCTTTTTATATAATAAGAAATAACGGTTTATTAAGTTTTGACTTATTTTTTTATTTATTTTTAAATATTTTCTTTTGAAAACTTTTTTTTCTCTATTTACTGTAAATAAAGTAATAACCGCTTTATTATTTGTATGTTTAATTTCCGCGTTACTTACATATATTCTTCTTAAGAATGTACGTCTTCTTCTAAGTAATATAAATTTCTTAGATCCTACATATTTATGATCTTTAAAATATAAATTAAAATAACTTTGAATTATTTTATTAATATTTAAATCATTAACAGGTATATTTTTTAACATATTCTTGTTATAACAATAAATAATATTTTTCCATTCTTTAGAAAAAGCAGGTAAATATTTTGTTTTTCCTATGTCTCCTACTTTTTTTCTTAAAGCAATTGTTTTAGGATTATTTTTTAAATTATTATTAAATATTTTCATATTAAGATTCTTTTTCATTATAATTTTATTATAATTAATTTATTTTATTTTTTTTCTTTAAAATATGCTTAATAAAAATGTTGGGTGGTCTTAAAGGATTATTGTTTACTGCATAACACTCACCTTATAGTCGTTGAACGTTTTTATCTTATAATATATGCTAAGATAAACTTCGCTTCAAGTTTACTATTATTAGTAATTCTTGAAATTTACCCAATATGTATTAATAATTTTATTTTTAAATAAAATATTAAAGGACAAACATCCCTAGCGTAGCTTTTCCAATAATCCAAGATCTTTCCTTGTTGCATCTTGTGATCCTATGCCCTGCTTACGCAACTGTAAGATTTGTCGATAATCAAACAGTAAGGCAAGATTTAGCCGTTGAGCTTTTTAGATATTAAACACATAACTATCATAAATAATAGCTAGAAAATATTAGAAATTTCATAATATTTTCAATTATCTCTAATTTCTATATAGTGAAAATCTTACCTAATCTTAAATATATTTACAATAAAATGCAAATATAAATAATTGTATATGATTAAAAATAGTTAAACTACTCAAAATAACAAACAAAATAATTATAAATTTTTAGACACTCCTGTTTACTCTTTACAGGGTCTGTGCCCCACATAAACTGTCCCCTAGCGATAGTTCCTTACCAAAGGGTACTTATTTATTTTAAAATAAATAAGTTGAATTAGGTTGATTTACTAAAATGAGCTGTATAATAATTTAAAGAATATAATTAATAAATTTAAAGAAATTAATAATTAAATTAACTCCGTAAAGTTATATTAAGAATAAGCTACTCATAATCCTAAACCAATTCATTCATATGAAAAAAGAATAAAGGTTTCTCATTGTCATAATTGTCAATTACCTTATAATCTGAAAATCGTTTATCATACTCTATAATTAGTGACAGTAAAGCTGCATAGGGTCTTCTCGTCTAACTAGAGGTAAGCTGTATCTGCACAGCTATTCCAATTTCACTGAGTCAATCATAGAGACAGCTGTTGTATCGTTACACCATTCATGCAAGACCGCATTTAACGGCCAAGGCATTTCGCTACCTTAGGACCCTCACGTTAAGGCCGCCTTTAACCGGGGTTTCCGTCTACATCAAATATTAGTGTATTCAATTATATCTGTTAACCAGCCGGCACCGGGCAGATATCACACTTTATACTTAGATTTTTTATCTTTCAGCAAAGTGCTGTGTTTTAATTAAACAGTCGTACAACATTATTTCATGCTTCTTCCTCTTTACTCGATATTAACCGAGAATAATGAGCCCTCCTTATTCCGAAGTTACGGTAGTCAATTTGCCGAGTTCCTTTATGATTGTTAGCTCATTTACGCCTTCGTATTCTCTACTAACTTACTTGTTTCAGATTCTAGGTACGGTTATTTTATTTGTTATATAATAACAAATATATTACTATTTTTCCAGCACATTTTACACTAAAATGTTGTTTTTAGTAATAAAGATTCTCTCATCGTCTAAATCTTTAGATTATATAAACTTAGAGGCCGTTACTTAATTACATCCATAAGCTTTAGGCGGAAAATTTTCTTTTAGTTACTCATGTCACCATTCTCACTTGAGTTATATTATTATAATTTTATTTAAAAAATAAAACTCATACTTTAGCTCAACGTTCTGCTACCCCATTTAATTACAATAAATTTACTCATTATAATATGTTATGGACAAGGTTTCGGTATATTGTTTAGATCCGTTATATTTTCGATGCTTTTATAACTTAACAAGCGCTCTGTTACGAGGTCATAAAATTATGGCTGCTTCTAAGCCTATCTCCTTGTCGACTTAAATAAAAACCCTCTTAATTTCACTTAACTAATAATTTAGGAACCTTAACTCTTGTTCTGGGCTGTTTCCCTTTTGACATACACAGAGACCTTGCTTAAGTACTGTTTAAGCATAGGCCATCTCCCTAAGTAGCACATAAATTAGGTTTATGCACCACCCATTTAGACAACAGGTCTATAAATATCCATTGATTTAAAATATTTATGTACCTGACTTCAACAAATTATTTATTGAAATTAAAGTAATTTTATTACCGTGTATCCCACTTATATACACGTTTAGTACATGTGTGTGTATGAACTGCCCAACTATTTTTCAGAAACACGATAAAGTCCTTGTACAAGACTTCCTCTTTTAATTGCGTTTCGTATAGCTTGTCTTTTTACTCCTAAAAACTCCCCAGCTTTAGTTAAAGTAGGGAATCCTAACTCTTCATCTGTTTGAGTATTTAGAAGTGTAACCGCCACTCCTTCACGTTCTGCAGTTTTAGCTGTAATATTAGCTAAAGCTTCATGCGAAAGAGGATTATTTTTCCTAAAGTTAGCTGTAGCAAGAGATAATTTATCCCTTGTTTCCTGACTAACTTCTTTACCTGTATGAACTGAAGATAATAAATCCTTATGTTCTTGTGAAACTTTCTTTAATTTAAATTTCTCTATGTTCTCAGGGCTATGTTTATACCCTAATAATGAATAAGCAGTTTTTAATATGTTATATTCAGGGTCTAATAAATCCAAATAATACTGTTCTCTTGTTGTAAGCTCATCTGCTCTGCAATATTCTAAAATTTCTAATTTGAAATTCTCGTGCCCGTGTTTTAGTAAAGCAGCATGAATAGGTCTAGGGTTTCTTATTAACTCACTTTTTTTGTAATAATCTCCCACTCTTTTGGATAAATTTAGACCACTACCCACATAAGTATTACTATTTATTTTGTTAATTCAACGATAAATACCTGATTTACCTTTGTTTTCTTTAAGTATAAACTCTTTTTGAGTCTCAGCGTTTGTGTAAACAACTGCTGGCACTATAACAGTGTTACCTGGACTATCACTATTATTCGTAGAATAATAATAGACACTACCAAATTTGCTGTTATTATTGATTGAAATTCTGGATAAAAATTTAATAGTTTTAGTATTAAATCTTAAATTAGTACTTAATAATACACCTTTTTCTAACTCTATCCCTAAACCTTTAGTTACAAGAGCCGATGGGGATTTATCATTATAAGTACTAGATATTAATATCACAATTCTATTATATAGAATTGATATGTCACGTCTTATATTGACGGCGTTAGAAACAAATAGTTTGAAAATAAAGTTTATTGTCATAGTTTATATTATGGATTTTGTGGATTTTCTGGTTTAAAAGCCGACGACTTAGTACTTATCTTTTGTAAGAGTCGACCTATAAATAACTAAGGAGCTATTTATATAAATTAAACAGAAATAATAAAATTACTTTATTGCCATTGCATCCTTTCAGATGAGGCTTGACTATATCTTAAGCTTGCGCCAACCAACATTTAGTCGATGAACAGCACACCCTTACTGAATTAACAGCAGTTGGTGCTTGGCTGCGGATAACCCATTATTATCTCCCATGATTTTACCTTACCCCGAGTCGTTACCTGAGCCATAAGATGTATTACTACTCTTACTTGGTTATGGTTGCTTTAGGGCGTCCCCGCAATTTGATGGTTTGCAGCAGAAGGTTCACTTCCACAAAGGCTGTACATACAACCTTATCATTCTATGTCTGATGATTTAAGATATATCTTTACCATTCCGAGTCTACATACTCACTGATAAAATCTTCACGATCCCCCAATTTGTACAAAATAAAACATTAATTTGTCTTGTCTGAGATTAAATTCTGTACCTGCTAAGATATTTACTTAAATTGCCTACTATTATAGGTTTCGCAGAAACAGATCTACCTCTTTAACCATCTACTGGTAGAGCTGAGGCCCTTCTCCCTAAATAACTATCCGTTACCCATTTAACGAATAATAAAATACTTTTATCTATTTATTTATTTTTTGTGGCCACTATATATTGGTTTTTCACCAATTTACCTGTATCAAGGTATTTTTTCACAGCAGTTCTGCTCACATTTATATATTTACCCGCCTCTGTTAAATTTGTAAATTCCAATTCTTCATTAGTGTTTACATTTTTAACTGTAACTGATACACCTCTAAGTGCAATAGCTGCAGCGGATATTTTAGCACGTATTTCATCTGAAAGATTAATACCTTTACGTGCGTCAGATATTTTCTTTTTGTCTTCTTCAGTTAAAATTCTACCCGTTGCTGCTAGAGATAAATTTTGTTTTGTTTCTTCACTAGCTTTACGGCTAGTGTAAAAAAATTCTAATGTTTCAGCCTTGTGTTTGAAACCTAAAGAAGAACCTGCTTGTCCTAATATATTGTATTCTGGTTTTAGCAGGTCTAAGTAGTATTGTTCTCTTACTACAGGATTTATACCATTTTCACAGTACTCTAGAATTTCTAAAGTAAAATTTTCAAATCCATACTTTAAAAGAGCATTGTGAATAGGAGTTTTATGATTAGTCAAGTGTTTAACACTATAATATTTATGTAATCTTACAGATAAATTAATAGAACTTCCTACATATGTTTTATTATTAATGTTATTTACTCAACGGTACACAACCGCTTTGTCTTTGTTTTCTGTAAGTATACGACTTTTTTCAAGTTCGCTGTTAAAGTACGTGACTAATGGTCTTACTACTCCATTGTTTTCATTCGTAGTTGAATAAAATTTAGCATTAATTGAATTTAACGCTGTAAATAAACCATTGTTTTTAATAGCCAATGGTAAGCTATATAAGTTTTTTGTTTGTTTTTTCATCATTGTTGTTTTTAAAAAAAGCCTACCCTTGTTAACTCTGTGGGTTCGCACACGTGCATCTCTCAGCCTACCGAAGCGCATGCAAGACACTTTAGAATATTTCACTGGCCTCGCGGGAAACTCTATAACATATAAATGCTATAGTTCTCATTTGTCTCATTTTATGGAGAACCACACCGACGTTGGTTCCTTAATCACCCTGAATCTTTTCCTGAACAGGCGGGTATAGCTTCCAGGTATACGTCGAGTCCCAGTAAGCCACCCGTTAAGTAGCGTCTAACACCTCTACTTAGGCGTTAGATGGTGAGTTATCATCTTAGAAGACGTAACCACCTTTATAGGTATCAATATTTGCTGAAACTAAGCAACAACCTATGGTAATGTTAGAACTTACATTTATTATTTTTAACCTTTCGACCCAGGCCTGAAAGGCCGAGGGGAAGAATAAATGTTTTCCTATTATCATCTGGGCGGATGTTTAAACTTAGTTGTAGACCTAAGTCGGTGGATGGGTATAACATAAACCCATAAGTTAATTAAAAGTATTTTATTATTCTGCACCCTTTCAGGTGAGGCTTGACTATATCTTAAGCTTGCGCTAACCACCATTTAGTCGATGAACTGCATACCCCTACTTGTTAGTGTTGGTACTTGGCTGCGGATTACCCATTAATTTACATTATCAATTTCGATTTTACTATACCACGAGTCATTACCTGTGCCATAAGTCATGTTACCATACTTACTTAGTTGAAATTGCTTTAGGGCTTTCCCGCAATTTGATGATTTTAGCAAGAGGTTCACTCTTACCTATTGGCCTAAATAGTTGCTTACACTATTTTTTACCAGCTATCCTAGTCAGTGTTGTCTTTCACTACACCTACCATAATTCTTCCGAGATTTTTGCTACAATCACCGGTTCGGACTTTTATAATCCTGATTATGGTAAAATCACCAGGCTTCGGGTCTAACTTTAGACACTATATCGTTATTTTAACGTTCGGTTTAACTACGTGCTATCTCGCATCTAACGTTAACTTGGTGACCCATTATGCAAAAGGTACGTTCTTTATTTCGAACTGCTTATAAAACTACTATTTTTATTTTATTTCCCTCATGGTACTTTTCACTATCGCTTATGTATCATATTTAGCCTTTGAGGAAGGTTCCCCATTATGTTTAAACAGTTTTGAGACCGTTTTACTTATTAGGCTGCTCTACTTTCGCTCACGCTATTCATAGAATCTCTTTTGATTTATTTTCCTAAAGTTACTAAGATATTTCAATTCACTTCGTTTATTACAAAATTTCTCTTAGAGTTCATATAATTATAGGATAAGTATCCTATTTATATAAATAATTCTCTTTAATACATAGCTTAAATTCCATAATAGTTTCTTTATATACTTTTATTTTTATAAGTAATAATTATATATCTTTTATTTTTATTCTTAAAATAAAAACTCTATTTCTAATAGTTCTAAAATTCGGATTATTATGATTCGAACATAACTGTTTCCCGTCCCAAACGAGATCCCTAACCAACCCGGGCCTAATCCGTTTTACTAGCGTGCGAAGCTGCAACCGTAAAAAAAAAAATGGAACAAGCTCCTAGTCAAGCAAGGAACCTTCCTAATTATATAAAAAATAGGGTGTTTCTATTTTCATATCCCTTGCCGGCTTCGCTGCCGGGGCAGGGATTAGAAAAAACAGAGATGCCTAACCTACCCGGCCCTAATCCGGGTTAAGTTTATTTTATATGCTATTATTAATAAATATAGTTGTAACAAGAGTACTTGGATTCGAACCAAGAATTTGAAGGTTGAAGCTTCCTATTTTACCAATTAAACTATACTCTTATATTATACAGAGAATATCCGATTCGAACGGATGTAGCTATTAAAAACCTAGTAAAACTCAAACTTACCGCCTTAAACCACTCGGCCAATTCTCTTTTTTTTCTTGAATGTCCTTTTATTACATTTATAATTCCTCAGCGAATCGAACGCTGATGATATTCTTATCAAGAATACACTTTACCTATTAAGTTAAGGAATCTTCTATACATACAGGTACTTACGCATTTATAAATGCATACATATTACTAAATTATTATACATGTAAATAAAAGTTTACATTTATTAATCTTACTGTTATATAATATCCAGTTACAGTTTTACAAAATTTTGTATAATAATTCTAATTATTTTAGTATATTTAATTAACTAGTGTCTTTATAAAAACGCATGCTACAAGGTATAAATCGAACATAACACTATTTTTAATAATATGACTCTTTAGTACTAGGAGTATTTAATTGTTTAACTGTCTCTTAAGGTAAATAATCGTAGTCGTCGTCTGTTTTTTTTTAGTTTCGATATTATTAACTAAAACGGGCTTGCTATGACTTTTACTTAGAAACTCCCGGGTAGCTAAGCTAACATCTTTCTCTAATCCCTGCCCCGGCAGCGAAGCCGGCAAGGGATACGCATAGTTACACTTATTTTAGCTTTCGTTTCATCAGAAACCACTCTACCTTTCAGTGTTGAGCTAATTTTGTCTTTGGTTGCTTGAGCTACCACCGGCTACGCTAATTTTTTATTTAGTAGAATCCTCATGATTACGTCTGATTTTACCTTTCATAGTTAAGCTAATCGCTTATTTAGTTGAAGCTGTGTGTACTTTGTTAAACATATTATTTTTATCGCCCAGTTTTAGTTCACTCATTTTTAATTTGCTTTCAGCTGTGTAAATATAACCTATACTAGACCCAGCTATTCTTAGTATATTCATAACTTTCTGCGAAGCACTAATAGTTCTTAAGAGCTCATGTGATATAAAAGCTTTCTCTTTCCAGATAAGCCTTTTTTCTTCTGTGCTAGAAAAAACACCACATTCTTCTAAAATAATCAAACTAAAGTTCTGGTGGCTTTAATAAACTGTTGTAAATTCAACTGTTTTTGGTACTAGTTAAAACAGAAGTTGCCAAATAATTTATTAAACGATTACCCCCCCCCTGCTGCGTAGCAGCACTAAGCCACTATCTACATAAACGTCACCTGTAATTTTGTTAAATCACTATCCCCTCCGGGGATTAAGAAATAATAATTTTACCTTTGAAGTCTTTAATCATCTGATTTAGACAACAAAGCATTATCGTATATTTTTATTGGATTAATATCGCTGGTAGCAACAAACGTAAACTCTTTTGTGTATAGTTAATATTATTAATTGAATTCATGGTTAATATAAAGCACGACAAACATCATAAGAAGGAAAAATGTTAATAAAGATTATAGAATAACGTATATACCCGCCTGCGAAGCTGGGGAAGATTCTATAGCACTCAGGATCTAACTGAGATCAGAAAGGTTTAACCTCTCTGGTTTAACATAATACTCTATTGAGGTACAATTATAATTGTATCTTTATATATTAATTAATTTTCCCCTGTCTCCTCCTCTCGCAATATAAACATTTTCACCTATCTAGTTATTAAGTTTACTTACTAGACAGGTTATTACATTGTTATCTAGCTATAATTATAGTAAAACTAACAAAGGTGTATCATAAATTGTGTTAGATAACTTAAATATCATTCTTATTAAAAATGCACTTTACCTGTTGTTAAATAATTTTGAGCAATAAAGGATTTGAACCTTTAACATTTTGTGTGTAAAACAAACGTTCTACCATTGAACTAATTCCTCTATTACGTTATGGTTTATAATTATGATTTTAGGGTCATGCCCAGCGGCCTCCCTCCTTTTAATTATGAGGGAGTAGCGAGGCCGCCTGCGAAGCTGGGGAATTTAAGCCTTACCGCTTTCTTGTTTAATAGTTATTATTATAGCACCTGTCATCGCTAATAGTAAAATAAAACTAGCAATGAATAATCACATATTATAAGAAGTATATAAAATATTTCCTATTGTAGAGATATGACTAGTCTCAGCCATATTTCCATCTCAACTATTACTTGTTACGAACATAACATTAGCTGTATTTATATCTAAATTTTTACTTATATGAGTAATTATATCATTATATTTACTTGTTGGTAAATAATATATTATATTACTTAATTTATTGTTATAACTATTTATAATAGCTATAGAATAAGGTAGTAATTGGAATAAAGCATAATTTAATAATATTGTTATAAATAATGCTAAAGGAATACTATTTCTATTATTACTTTGTAATTCGCTTGTTCTTATGTTAATTAACATTAAAATGAATAAAAATAATATAGAAACCGCACCTATATAAACTATTAAGTAAGAAAAACCTATAAATGTTAATCCTGATAATATTAAATAAACAGAGATAGAAGCAAATAATCCTATTAATGACATAAGAGATGCAATAGGATTTTTGTTAACTATAACTGCTATTCCAAATAATAATGCTATTATACTTAATACATCTAAATACTCAACTGTATAACCATTAGATAAAATATCATAAACAGCAAATAATTGATTCATTATTTTTTTTTTTATTAACCTAATAATAGGGAAAATGTAAAGAATATAGAAGAATATATATAGCTAATTAACGTTAAGCAATTCACGAATACGGATAGTCAGACTTGAACTGACACACGCCGAGTGGAAACCGGTAAGTCTACCATTAACCTATATCCGTTTTTATAGTCCAGAGGGCGGCTTCACAAAAGCGCCTCTTCATAAGACTATATTTTTATTTAATTTTATTAAATATTAAGATCCTCAATAATACATAGATACATATAAGAATAATCAAACAACATCTACAAAATGTCAGTATAATATTCCAGCTTCATAACCAAGATGGTGATGATCTGTTAAATGATATGCCATTATTCTTCATAATCCTACAGATAAGAAGATTGTACCTATGATAACATGGACAATAAAAAGAGATTATCAATAATTTTCATTCTTGTTTAGACTATGTCATCTTATTAGTGCTTATCAAACTAATGATAATTAATAAGTAGAGTTTTATGCCATTCTTTTACTTAAAATAATTTAATTTTAGTAACATAATATTTATTAGCTAGTCGTTGAACCTTTGTATACTGCATTTACAATATACACTTGGCAGCAAGTTGTCTTAGTAAGATATTCTTGCTTTTAACTCTATTAATTTTTACATATATATTTTAATTTAATACAAAAGTATAATCTTTGTATGATTTTCCTGAATCTATACATCCTTTAATACATTTTCTAGAAATATTAAGGTCTTTTGCACATTCAGATATACTATCATATATTTTCACATGATTATCTTTCATTGCTACAATTTTAGTTGCTTCACTTACTAATTTAGCAGTATTTCTATAATATCTTATATTTTGTTTTATTTCGTAAGGGCTTTCTGTTAAATAAAGCTCAGATATTAAGGCTTCTATTTTATCTATAGAAATACGTTCTTTATTGATAAGTAAATTACTATTAGTAGTTAATCTATATTTATTCATATGCAATTTTATAGCATCGAATATATATTTACCTTCTAATGTAGTATGATAACCTTTATAATATATATCGACTAGTCTTAATCATAATAAGAAATCTTTAGATTTTAACGTTTTTAATATAACACTATTATCATGAGACATTAAAGGAATTAAGTTTTCTTTTAGTTCCAGGATTTTATTTATTTCTAAGACTACAGTAGGGTTACGATTTTCTCTAGTAGAAGTGTATAGAACTCTACCTGTGCTTAAGAAATCTCTTATCTTATTATATAATTCCAACTCTTTTATATGATTTTCTAATTTAAATCTGGGTATATACTTATTAGTTGAAAAAGTGGCTTCCCCGTCAATAAATCCTGCTAATCAAAACTTAGTTATTATTATCTTATCATTTATAGAATTAGGTATTCATTTACCTGACATATTTTGCATTTCTTTTTGAAGTTTTATAATTTCTAATTTATTTGTATCAGATAATTTATTATTATTTTTTTTTAATTCTACTGCTTTTGCAAACAAATTATAGTGATGATATTTAGAACTATTAAGATTAACATAATTAAATATAGGAATTATTACATAAAGTAAAGAATTCAAATCATTAACAAAATAATTAACTCTATCCTTTGATCTAGAAATATGTCCACATTTTAATGTATTCATAATATATTCTAACACATGAACGTCATCTTCATGAAGACCTATCTGGAATGTGAATTGAACATATTTAAATGTATTTTCTTTCAAATCTGTAAGTTTAATGTTAAAATTCCCTTCTGCATCGCTAAACCCTATAAATCATTCTATAAATTGTCTATCTAAAAAATAACTATCATTAGAGTTAGGTAAATTAATTAACAATTTATCGGGAAATTGCTGTGTAACAGAACAAGTGGAAGTGTTACTTACATAAGATTTTTTTGTATTAAACAATATATATGTAAAAAGGGCTCCATATGTTAACCCATGAAAGCTAATAAGAAAACAAGGCTAATCTTTTTTTTTTTGTTAACGGATTTATTAATTAAATCCTTCAATAATTTTAATTATTGTTCAGACTATATCATCCATATAATATACAATATACTATACAGCAAAATTTGCAAGATAGAAGATCTATCTTTTTAGTCGTTGAACCTTCATTATTAAAAATTAATTTAATATTCTAATAATGTTTGGCTGCATATTATCTCAATAATCTCGAGAGTTTCATGCAATTAACTTTGTTTTCTATTTAATTATTAATATTAATATTTAATTAATAATAATCATATAAAAGGGCCTCCACGTTATAAAGGTTCCAATATTAATCGTATATTCTACCTCTATTCATTCCAGATTTTAATGATTTTATTTTATTAAGACCGTCAAGAGTTAAATGTGATTTATTTTCCATAAGTTTAACTATCTCACAGAAATCTCTGTAATCCTTAGATTTCACCCCGTGTAAAGGATAGTTTTGGAAAAAAGGGACTATCTTATCACGAATATCACTAAATTTATAGGTAACAAATGTTACCTGATCAGGTCTTGTTGAAACTTTTTCTATTTTACCACAACCTAAGTAATCTGTGAACTTATTTAATAAAAATTCATCTTTTACATGTTGACATATAGAGAAGGACATAATAACCTGATATCCTGTTAAATAACCTTTAGCTTTTTTCGTGTTAACATAAAAACAACCTTCTCCATCCACGAAACCTGCTAATCAATTAGGATTGGGTATACCTTCAAAATTTACTGCAGGACGTATAGCTGAAATAACACTAGGGAACTCATTCATTAATTTGTCTGACAATCCTCAGTTCATTGCTGCTTTAAGTCTAATAATACCTTGAAAACCGTTAATGTCTGAATGTATCTTTAAATTTAATAGCTCAATAGCTTGTTTAAATAAAAGGTAATCAGCATTTTTTTGAGTTATTAAAGGATATTTGTCAAAATGAGGTATAATTACATTAGCTAAATCACGAGAGGATTGAACACTGTAAACTACCTTATTTAAACTTTCATACTCACTAATATGACCTACCCCAAAAAAGGCGTGTATTTCTCTTAATAAGTATGTATCTCTATTGTGTAACTCTATTCTAAATTCAGGTATTACGTGTCACCCTGATTTAGAGGTACTTTTTTTAGATACTTTTAGACTAAAACTTGACTCTGCGTCGGCAAATCCTGTTACCCAGTAAGGAGAAAGGTTATTACGCTCTTCGGGTATAGTAGAATAGAATCTTTTATTGCTGAAATTTTTAGTTTTTAAGTGAGAATAATAATTAACATTGTTAGAATAACTAAAGCCATGAAAACCTGTTCCGAAGAAGAAACATGTTCCAAATACACCGTCACTTATTGTAAATGAAGAAACGCTATATTCTACTCCTTGAAATAAAGTAAATACTAAAGCTAATACTACTGTCGAAATAGTACCATATAAAGCTCCTGATCTTTCACCTTTAATTAAAGAATGGTGAGCATAAGTAATTGTAGCACCACTAGATAACAATATAACTGTGTTTAATAAAGGTAATTCGAAAGGATTTATAGGTTCTATACCCATAGGTGGTCATTGAGCACCTAATTCAACTGTAGGTGTTAAAGCACTATGAAAGAATGCTCAGAATATAGCTAAGAAGAATAAAGCTTCAGATACTATAAATAATATAACTCCTAAATTTAATCCTTTTTGAACGGATAATGTATGGTTACCTAAATATGTCGTAAACCCAAATATATTTCTATACTTGCTGGACTATATCTTAATTAATAGGTGTTTAACGTATTAATTCTTAACGTTTAGTCTCTGAAGATCCTAAAAGATATTTATCTGTCTCTTAGTTTCCTGCTGATTGCCCTTAAATAAGGGTTTTCCAGCAAATGGTTAAATTTAATGAAGGCACATATATCTTATTATAATTTATTTATTTATTAAAGATCTGATTTTTAATCTTCCCTCTTCAGAAAGATGTTCTTTAGATATAATCATATTATAAACTATTTCCCATCTTTTAAAATCATTTAACTTATCACCTATTAAAGGATATTTATTAAAATAACCAATAATAAGTTTAAGGTCGCTTATTGCTGAAACAGTTAAAGATAATACTTCTGAATTGGTATTATTTGTATAACTCTTTAGATTGCAAGATAAAAATGAAGCTAAGTTTTCCATAAAAGGTCTCATGTCAGTAGATGTAGATTTGTCAAATGCACGTTGATCTAATCTAAATTTAAGGGAAACGCTTTCACTAACAGATCTTTTACGAGTTTCTGATTTAGGTCTACTTTCTACATATTTAATACCAAAATGCCCGTCTGCTTCTGTAAAACCAGTAAATCATGCATTTTCTTGTAGATTAGAATTATCCAATAAACTCTCAGAAATATTTAAGGCATATTTAAGATTAATAAACTTTATTAAGTCATTAAATCTTTTGTTTTTCGGTGTTCTTAATTTTCCATGTATTAAATTTATAAATTGTATAATACTTTTCATATCTCCAATAATATAACGTAATACATTATCACCTGATTTTTGGAAACGTCCTATATTACCTAATTCTGGTTGGATAAAAGCATACATACCTAAATTATCTATATGTGAAGTGAAGACTATTCTAGGATTTAACACTCTATTTAAAGTTGTAACGCCTGAAGAAGGAAGAGATATATTACCATCTCCCTCTAAAAGACCTGCTAAATAATAACCTAAGTCATCTTTATGGTTCGTAAAAACTGCAGCATCATTTTTAATTTTATAATCACTCAAAGCTTTACTTATATCTTCGGCGGGGATTACCTTTGCAATATTTAAATTATAATAAGAATAGATTTTTGACACTAAAGTACCTTCAGAGATAATATCTCTGAATCATAAAGACATTGATGCTACTACTGTACCTAGAGCTATAAAGAATAATATATAGCTATTACTGAATAGATGCATAGATAATGCTCCATTTACTGTTAAAGTAAATAAAGATATACTTGTGTATAAAGGTCAAGGAGAAGGTGACACTAAATGGAAAGGATGATCTTGAAAATTACTTCTAGTTAAAGTTGTCATTTATATTAATAAAAAAAAAATACAGCTTCATACATTTATTTAAAAGCCCCTAAGATGAATCGAACATCTATTAACACTATTAACAGTAGTGCGCTTTACCATTAAGCTATAGAGGCTTGAGTGATAAATACTCTTGATGCATTTATTACTTTATTAATAAGGAATTATCTAGCGTGCTAGTAATTATACTTTATAATAACTTAAGTAAACTAATTTTCCTTTTATTTCTTTAATAAAAAGCTTTTACCTTTTACTAATCTATTTTTTACAATTGAACGAGCTATACCTAAAGGCACATTCGCAATTATTTAGATTTGCTCCTGTAGTTTTAGTAAAGAAATTTTACATTTTTGTCTTTAGTTTTTGTTAACATATGTTATAGAGAAAATGTAAAAAATATAGAATAATATATAGCCCTTTTTTTTTTACCTCGGCAATTCGGTATAACTATTAAGCAATAGTGGTTAGGACTGACTATTCCTAAAGAATCAATTCATCCGACATCTATCATTTAATAGTTTAGAAATGTTCTAACAATTTTTTTTGCTTAACATAGTCCCATTAAGATACTCATAATATTAACAGTATTATGCTCTACCTAGCCCCGGAGGGGCACGAGCTATAGAGGCAGTTCGGAAAAGAGGTGATTTGAACACCTAAATGTATAAAACATAGCACGTAGCAAGTGCCTTACCCTACCAAATGGAAGACTTTTCCTTTAACGAATTAGATCAGAATCGAACCGACATCTATTTCCGTGACAGGGAAATCCTTTACCTAATTAAGTTACTAATTCTAATAATACTACCGACGCTGCTGCTACGCTGCAGCAGGCCCAGGCCTGCGAAGCAGGCCGGGGGGGGGGGAAATATTACTTTTGAATAAATATATATTAAATTTACTTATTGTATAAAATAAGTTATTAGGAGACAAGAGATTCGAACTCTTAAAAGCAATAGCTATTGAGTTTACAGCTCAACCCTTCTTACCAATAAAGGAACCCTCCTTTATATAATATATTATATAATTTAATTATTGTTAATATTAATCAATCCCTGCTGCGTAGCAAGCAGCAACTTCCACTGGGATCTGTGATAAGATAATACTGTTATGCTTAAGTACTTCTTTTTTTAACCATCTAGGAGAAAAGTAATCCCGTAATCTTTCAGTTAAATCCACAGCACTCCCAATATATGTTTCTCCATTAATCAAATTAACTCAACGATAAATACCTGGCATTCTTATGTTATCCTTGTAAATAGTCTTTTTTACATCTAATGACGCCTGTATACACCTTGGAAAATAGTTCTTGCTACAGGGTTACTTAATGCTAAATCATTTTTATTTCTATACCCGGAGGGGTGCTTCTCCTAACCCCAGAGGGATATGGAGCAACAAAAGTGCTAAATTCGCAAACGTTTTTAAATTTCATGTTCATCTTTTTCATTTTATTATATTAAACCGATATGCAACGATACCAGGTTCTTTCGTGTGGTCTAACAATTAAGCTCAGCCTTGCCATACCTGGAAATTTTAGCCCGTCATTTTGAATATATCAGCCCCTCCGATTTTCTCCATCCAATATTTCGCATTAGTGGTTTCCATGATATCTTGTCGAGCGCCATCCTATAAAAAAATACTAGAGGCTCTTTTTCTGCGAAGCCTCCGATTACACACATTTACGTGGTCGTGGATGCCTTACCTGCTGTAGTGATTCTTTCTGAACTTCACACGATTTTTTGAATGGAGTGTTTATCAATTCTTACTTAGTATAAACAACATACTTCATTCAACTCTGTATGGAACTAGTTATACAGATTGTTTTATAGGCAAAATATAACGTTATAACCCGCTTTTTTCATCAACCTGCTCCGAATTCGAATCGAAGGATTTACCACAGATTGTAGTAAATTAATATAGCCTTGCCAGGTTTTTGATTTTTAAGAAAACAATATTTTTATCAAAAGTATAAACTCTTAAAAAAAATAAACAAAAAGGGAATTTATTGTTAATGTTCATCAATCCCGCGCAACTTCCACTACGCGAACCGTATTTCGACTTAACACTAATTAGAGCCACGCATACGAAGATTCCCAATAATAGATTACACAAAACCTACTTGTTTTTTTTACTAATTACTAAGAAAGCAAACTTATTGCGCATGCTCTTTTCAGCATGTGACGAGTGGTTAGTACCAATCCAAGGTTAATTCACCGTGACATGGTGATTCACGATTACTAGTAATTACTTATTCATATAGTCGAATTTCAGACTACAATCCTTAAAATTTATATCCTATTTTTTGAGATTAGCTTAAATTCACATTTTCGCATCTCTTTGTCTAGGAATATGTGGCACGTCTATAGCCCACAACATTAAGGCCATGATGACTTGTCTTTGTCCCCTTTTTTTTTCCAAATTCTAGGATCAAATGCTTTATCGTAAAAAAAAAAAATAAAGCCAGGGATTGCGTTAATTTCATGGAAACCACAGTTTCACAACATTAACTGAAAACAGCCGTGCAACTCCTGTAATAATTATACAAATTGTGGTAAGATTTTTCGTGGATCATCGAATTAAACAACATACTTCACTACTGGTGTCAGAAACGGTCTAGTGATTTCAGTTCCTGCGTTGCCACATTACTCTTGAGGTGAAATGCTTACACTTTCATTTATAGACTAAATAATGTTTAGTTATTTTTACTAAATCTTAATCTAACCTATGGCATTCATCATTTACTGCAAAGACTACTTGGGTATCTAATCCTGTTTGTTCTCTGTGCCTTCGTCCTTCAACGTCAGTTTTTACATAGAGGGCTGCCTTCGCCTTTACCGAGTCCCTTTGGTATCATAGAATTTCATCTCTCCTCCTCAAGTACTGCCCTCTTACATAAAACTCTAGTCAAGTACTAACATTCTAGAAGCTATATTGACCGTCTAAGTACCCTTTAAACCTAATTAAGATGAATAACACTAGTCTCTTACGTATTACCGCGACTGCTGGCACGCAATTAGTCAAGACACGATATATATACTGTCATTATCAATATATAAACAAAGCTTTATTCAATTTTAATACAATCCTATAGATCATATTCAAAGATATGATCAAAATAGGACTTGCCACTTCTCCAAGTTGCCAGTTCAGTCGTTAGACTATTGACCAAAATTCCTCACTGCTGTACTAACTTGCATTGGGGTTTTTTCAGACCCAATGTGGTCGATCAACCTTTCAGCTTCGACTACGAGAGTTTTAGGCTAGTTAAGTCATCACCTTAACTACTACCTATCCCGAAGATATTTATTATCCTCTTAAAGCAGGATTAGGATTTATCGCACCCTATTTCCCTTTATTGATTATGAAGGATTTACCTTCACTTTAAGGCCGGCGAAGAATATCCATATACTCACCTGTACACCACTTTTTAATTAAAAAAAATTAAAACGTACGATTAGCATGTGTCAAGCACTTGGACAGCATTCAATCAGAGCCATCACCAAACTCAACTATTA